ATGACGAGATGATTATTCTCTACAAATGCCAAAGATATTGGAACTTTATATCTAATTTTTGCGGTATTTGCAGGTATGATTGGTACAGCTTTCTCAGTTTTAATTAGACTAGAATTAGCTGCTCCTGGTGTACAATACTTACAAGGAGATCACCAATTATTTAATGTAATCATCACTGCACATGCAATTGTAATGATATTCTTCATGGTCAACCAAATTTGCACATTTAATAATATAATTAATAATAAGTTATGGTATGTTATTTATTTAAATATTATTCATTGATTAAAATCTTTCTTTCTATATAATATAAATTATGAAGATGAAAAAGTTAATGAAAATAAACAATTTCATACTATTAGTTATAATACTACACCTCGTAAGGGCTTAAATCACCCTCATCAAAAGATTGAAATACTAGATCCCTATAGTAATCGGTTAAAGATTGCTGATTGTGCTAAAGGTGCTAAAGGTGTGTATCTTTTTGAGGTACTTAACACAAAAATAGCTTATATAGGAAGTTCAATTAATTTATATAATAGAGTCTGTTCTTATTTTATGCTTTCTATCTTAGCTAGAACTGATCGTAAAGTGTTACGATACTTTAAGAAGTATGGATTTAATAATGTAAAACTAACTCTTTTTATAATGGAATCTACATCTTCTTGGGAACAACTTATCGAATTAGAACAATATTTTATTGATACTCTATCGCCTAGTTTAAATGTGGATTTAGTAGCAGGTGGCTATAACGGATACCATAGCCCTATGTCTCAAGAAGCACGAAAAATGTTACGTCAATTAAGAGGAACACCTATATATATTTATGACACTACTACAAAATCATTGATATTCGTGTCCGATTCAAAAGAATGGTTATACACTAATATCGGCATTCACCATATATCTTTAAATAATTGTATATCTAATGGAAATCTATATCTCAATAGATTTTTTCTTACTCTAGATTTTATATCAGAATACCCTTATGAAGATATATTAAGTTCAAATAGTTTAATTTCATTAGTAGAATCTGTTAGAGTTCAATATAATCCTAAACAACCTGCAAGTAAAAGCGTAATAGCCGAAAATGTAATTAAGCCTGAGTTAACTCGCACCTTTACAAGTATAAGGGAAACTTCTCGGTATTTAAAAGGGGACAGAGTAACCATTAGAAAATATATTGAAGGTAAGTATAATGGTTTATATCGAAATCAATGAAAATTTACAATTATAAATAATAACAACTAAATACTATAACATTATTAATTAATTAGCCTTCTATAGGTATAATGGCAAGGCCAGGATTTATAATATAAATCTTTCCTCTTGCTATGTGCTGGAAACCCCTTAGAGTTCTATTAACTAGGCCTACTTAAAGGTAGGAACCAGTAACATAATAGAAATTGGGCAATCAGCAGGAAACCAAAATAATATATTATTAGGAATAAAGAATACTTTCTACATATATTACTGAGTAGGATCCTCAGAGACTATACGCAAGATACCCTATTAATTTTTTAAGAATAGGGTAAAGAGATAGTCCTTACTTATTAGAAATTTTAAGGTTCAAAGTATGCCAGCAATGGTGGGAGGATTTGGTAACATAAGTTCAATCCTATCTTTAAATAAAAATTTTAATTCCTCCAATTATTTATCTTCAAGTATATCGTATTATTTAACATCTAATAAAAATGATAGTAAATCTGTAAATTCTAACTCAAATTTGGGATCATATTTAGCTGGTTTAATTGAAGGTGATGGAACGTTTTCTATACATGATAGTAATTCTACAGGTAAAAAATATGCACCTATGATCATTATAGTATTTAAGAAAGCCGATCTTCCTTTAGCTAAATATCTACAAGAATTAACAACCTGTGGAATTGTTCAAATAAAAGCTGACAGAGGTTATGTTTTATGGCAAATTCAAGATATTATTGGCGTATATACTATTGTAACTATTATTAATGGTTATATGAGAACTCCTAAAATAGAAGCTTTACATCGGACTATTAATTGGTTAAATAATTACATAGATATTAATAAAAATAGCAAACTTCCTATTACTAAGTCTATTTTATCTAAAATAAGCCGACTTGAAATGAAAGGTTTGGATGAATCAGCTATAGATAGCAATCCCTGATTTTCAGGATTTTCTGATGCAGATGCAAACTTTAGTATAAATGTTCATACCAGATCTAATAGAAATTCAATAAGGGTCCAATTATATTACCGGCTAGAAATAAGACAAAATTATCATAGACTAAATAATAATGGAGAACAAGTTAGTTTCTTTCTTATAATGTCTAAAATTGCTGGATATTTTGGTACAAGTGTACTAAGTCGTAGTAGAATAAAAGACGATAAACACTATTTTAGCTTTATGGTTATTTGCTCTAATAAAACAAGTTTAATTAAAACTACTGAATATTTTGAAAAATTTCCACTTCTATCGTCTAAATACTTAGATTACAAGGATTGATATAAATTATTTGAATTGCAATTATCTAATTCAATAACAACTTCTTACTTAGATGTTGCTATAAATATTAGAAAAGATTTTCATAGTACTCGAACTTCTTACAATTGGAACCATCTTAAAATTTGTTATCTTAAAAGATAAATTAATAGTTGCCGTGGTTGACTGTGAAGTTGACCTTATTACGTTACTATCTGCGGGAAAATCCTAAAGTCCGCTTATAATATTTGCTGAAAATTTGATTATGTTTATTTATTGATAGACAAACGTACGGCGATATTAAGAATTAAGAGGAATAATTTGATTTTAATTTATAAAAATGGACAATCCGCAGGAAACCAAAATAATCTCACTCATTTGGGTAAATACTAAAACTATCCATTCTATCTGTTGAAATACGAAAATATTATAAACATTTATTATAGAGGGTTAGTTATTAATGAGTATATTTAAAATATTCCTATCTAATATTGTAAAGGAGATTATTGTAGGATCCTCAGAGACTATACGTAGCGCGGTTATTTAACCTGAAGATATAGTCCAAGCATATTTGAAAGATTATGTATAAATGAACTATATTTTACCTGTTCAAATAGGAGCAGTTGATATGGCAAATATTAAACAAAGTCTGATATTTAAAATTAAATGATTAAAAAGTAGTTATTTTTATAAATTTCATACTAATAGTAAAACTAATCTAGAAGATAAATTAGGTGGTTATTTAGCTGGTTTAATTGAAGGTGATGGTTATATTTCTATAAATAATAAAAATAAAGCTCTTCTAGGTATAACTTTTCATATAAAAGACTTACCTTTAGCTTTAAAGTTACTAGATGTTATTAATAAACGATTTTTAATAAAAAAAGGTTATATAGCTAATAGAAAACAAAATAAATCTTTCGAGTTAAGATTTACATCAAAAGCAAATTTAGAATATATTATACTATTAATTAATGGTAAATTTAGAACACCTAAAATACAACAGTTATATCTATTAATAGATTGAATGAATAAAAATCATGGTACATCTATTGATAAACTACCTTTAGATACTAGCCCTTTAGATACTAATGCTTGATTAGCTGGATTTATAGATGCGGATGGTGGTTTTTATATTAGATTTTCTTTAAAACAACTAATTTGTAAATTTCATTTAGAACAAAGACAAATATATCCTAAGACTTTAGAAAGTTATGAAACAATTTTATCTAAAATCTGTTTATTTCTACAAGTGAAATTATTTACTCGAAATAGAGGGAGTTATAAAAATTCTTGCTATCAGATTAGAGTAGAAAGACAAGCTAGTATAAATCTTCTTATAAACTATTTAGATCAACATACATTATTATCTAGTAAATATTTAGATTATTTAGATTGAAAATCAGCTTTTACTATTATTTTTAACAAAGATCATTTTACTCTTAAAGGGAGAAAAGATATACTTTCTTCTAAAAATAATATGAATAATAAAAGAATTTACTTTAATTGAGATCATTTAAAAAATATTAACTTATAATGCCGTTTACCTTAGTAATAAGGTTTATTATCACTTGGCTGTGTGCATGGAATTCCTCAGAGCATTTATTATATGTTATAATAAATAGAACAGATATAAGGTATTCTTAATAATAGTTTCCTTAGAAGACTTTCAGTTGTTTTAACGATTTTTTAATTATAACAATCCTTATATACAAGGGGAGAATATGCAGGAAACCAAATTTATAGTCTGGCTAAATTAATATCTAAGGTATAATATTAGTAAATTAAACATACTATTAAAAAGTAGGATCCTCAGAGACTTTAATAATAAAGTTATTCATATAATGAAACTAATAGTAACTTTTTATTAAGAATGTATCTTATAAATTTTATAGGTACATTAATACGCCAAGCTCCAGCTATCTAATTTATTAGTTGTTAGAATTTAAATGCTGGATGAAGACATAGTCCGACTAGGTAAGAAATTACTTAGATAAAATCGATTCCCAAGATTAAACAATATCAGTTTCTGACTATTACCTCCATCATTATTATTATTACTAGTTTCTTCATTAGTAGAAAATGGTGCCGGTACAGGTTGAACAGTTTTAATTTTATTACTAATGTTTTCACACGAATTAGTAATTTTGGATAAGCTGTCATATTATAGAAATATAATTTTATTAAACCCTACTCGATGCGAGGAAGTTCTTCTATTCGGAAGTAAATTCTCATTGTGTAAGATATACAGTAGAAAAAAAGTTACTGACATGGAGACTATTCGCCTGGGAAAAAGAATAAAATTTTATTCTTTTTTCCATCAGAGACTTAATGTAGGGCATCTTATTTCAAATTTTTCAACGTTTAATGTTAATAAAAACTCACTATCTGAAAATAAAGATATTTTTTATCAATGATTAGTAGGATTCACTGACGGCGATGGGTCTTTTTCTATTATAAGACAAAACAATAAATGATCTTTAGTCTTTAAAATAGGACAGAGCACATATAATTTAAGAGTTTTACATTTTATTAAAAAACAATTAGGCGCTGGCAGTATTTATATAGAAAAAGATGGAAAAATATGTCACTTTATAATACGAGATTTAAAAACATTAAGTCAAATAACTTTACCAATCTTTGATAAATATCCACTATTAACTACTAAATACTTTAATTATATTAAATTTAAACAAGCTCATAATATATTATCTAATAAATTATTAACTAAAGTAGAAAAAGATAATCTTATGTTTGAATTAATAAATACAAATTTACCTAAAAATTATATTGCAGGTGCTTGATCAATTATTAATAATAAAGTAATTAATTTTGAAACTGCTTCTAAAGTGATGAGTAAGTCCTGATTAGTAGGGTTTACGGAAGCTGAGGGTAGTTTTTATTTAGTTAAAAAATCAAATACTAGATTGGTACATGCTTTTGAAATCACCCAAAAATTAGATGAAATAGTATTAATCGCTATTAAATATTTATTGCATATTAGCACTAGTATTCAACATAAAAAAGCAGGTTATTATTCTTTAGTGACTACTAATTCTCGTGCTATTGAAAATATAATTCAATATTTTAAGAATACTATGAAAGGTATGAAATCAGTAGAGTATCGAATTTGAGCTCGAACTTATGTTAAAGATAAAGGAAATTTTATAGCTTTAAATAAAGTTCGTGATAGTGTTAGATTAATGAGAGATAGATATCAAACGTTAGATATTTTAAATAAGATGAAAGAATAGTCCGATCTCTAGTGAGAATTAGAGAGTGTAATGATAGTATTCAATAATTTTTAATATTAAATTCGCTAATAATATGAGATTACCAACAAAATGTTATCCTCCACTATCAGGAATTCAATCACACTCAGGTGGTTCTGTTGATTTAGCTATATTTAGTCTTCACCTATCAGGAATCTCTTCAATTTTGGGTAAAGTTAGTGCCCGACTTCACCTTAACCGTGAAAGGTAGTGAGTTAAAGTATGGATTAATCTATATTTCTTTTTTCACTATTCATTTTGTTTATGCTGGAAACTGTTTATTAAATTTTACCTTAAATTGTTTAATTCCTTTAATTTTTTGACTATCCTATTTTAACTGCCTTACATTTAAATTTGTAAAGTGTTAATGGGGGCGGAGATGATAAGGGGTGGAATAAATTGGTTAAAATAAATTTAATTAATACTACACTATCAGCAGATACTATTATCTCAGAGACTATGAAAAAAAGTTTTAATTATTTAAAATAATATATAGTCCGACTACTGATAAGAATTCAGGAGAATGACTTATGATAATTTAAGATTAGACATGTCAATATGTTCGTTAATACCAATTATTCCAGTGATTAATCGTTGAAATAAAGTACATAAATCTTTATTTAGTTATACTCAATCTACAGCCATAGTATCCTATAATGAACCTTGAACAATCGGGTCTACTTTAGGATTGCAGAAGATGACCAAATATCTTAGAGATATAACTTATATACCTAGTTATCATTTAGGTGTAATAATAGGTATAATTCTAGGGGATGCTAATATTACTATACAGGCTAAGGGTAAAAATGCTAGACTTTCTTTTAAACAGTCTATAATCAATTTCCCATTTTTTTGGTCAACATTTAATATTTTATCGCACTATGTATCTAGTGTACCTTATAAAGATTCTACAGTAATAAATGGAGTTAGATTTTTTTCAACTAGATTTGACACTCGAGCTTACTTTATATTTACATTATTACATGAGATTTTTATAGTAAAGGGTAAAAAAACAATTAGTCATGATTTGTTTCACTATATTACACCTGTAGCTTTAGCTTTTTGAATAATGAGTGATGGTTCTCGTAAAGCTAAAGGATTATTACTTTGTACCGATAGTTTCACTATACAAGAAGTTGTAATATTAATGAACATTTTAATGATAAGGTATGGACTATCTTGCGGTTTACATTATAATAGAGGGTTACCACGAATTTACATTCATACTAAATCTATGGTAAAATTAAGAAAAATTGTAGGTCCTCATATGATTTCTTTTTCTAATTATAAATTATCCGGTGCTTCACGCTTATTAGTGTAATTTAACAGTAGATCGGCTATAAACTTCATTACAACAGTACTAAATATGAGAGCTCCAGGTAAATTAAAATTTTATCTAATATTTCCGATTATTTTTATAATATTTGTATTATTATCTAACATTGAATTATTACATTATAAATATTTAGTAATAGATAACTTGTTTAATTTTAGCGTTCCTTTAGCTTATAATAAAGATAAATTTAAACATGTTATAAATGAAAATCAATTAAATTTGTTTAGAAAAAATATTAAAGATGTTTTAATTGGTTCATTATTAGGTGATGGGTCTATAGTTCGTTCAGGTAGAGGTCGGAACCATTTTAGATTTAAACAAAGTATTCGGAATATTGAATATTTTTATTTTTGGTTTTTATATTTGAACCCTATCTTACAAAAGGTTCACCAATATTTGAAAAATACTTAGATTCTAGATATAATAAGTACTATGAATCTTTATTATTGCAGACTAGACCAATTCATAATGAATTGTTAAATATTGATCTTTGCATATTTTATATTCAGAAAGAGAATATCTCTATTAAAAAAATAGATATAAGTAAAGTAAAATTTTATTACACCTATTTCATTTGCTTTTTGAATAATGGATGATGCTCTTACAGATAATAATGCTATTTTTTTAAATACCCAATCTTTTCAAGAAGTTAATTTTTTAATCAAAGTTTTAAAATTCAATTTTAATATTGAGGCTAGATTAAGAAAAGTTTCAAATAAAAGAACAATATAGAATATTTATTCCTGCTAAATTTACAGAAATAATTAAAGAAATTGTTTTACCTCATATGACTTCTTCTATGATATACAAATTAAATATTAAATAATCACATATAATTATTAGGTATTCGTCATGCCTGGTAAATTTAGCTATTTGCTGAAAATCTAAAATAGACAATCAGCAGGAAATCTTAAAATATAGGTATACTTATATTGATTAGATTCCTCATAGACTATACGCTAAATAAACTCCAGAATTGGAGTGTTAAGATATAGTACATAACTAATTTTTAGTCAATAGATGACATTACATAAATTACCTCTATTTGTATGAGCGATATTCGTAACTGCTATTTTATTATTATTATCACTTCCTGTACTTGCTGGTGGATTAGCGCCAGCTTTAAATTTGGCCAATTGCTGAAAACCGATAACTAAATTATTATCACAATCAGCCGGAAACCTTTTGGGCTTAAATCCATTAGGGATCTTCAGAGACTATACGCCAGAGTTGATCTTTTGTAGTAGTAATTTAATTACTTTTAATAAAAATAATATAAATGATAATTTAGGTTATTATCTAGCTGGTTTAATAGAAGGTGATGGATCTATTTATGTACCTAAGACTGAAAGATCAGTAAAAGGTAAACTTAATTATCCTTCAATACAAATTTCATTTCATTTAAAAGAATTACCTTTAGCCTTATTAATTCAAAAAACAATTGGACATGGTTCTTTAAATAGAGTTAAGGGTGCTAATTGCTATATATTAACCATTAATAACTATACTGGTATTATATTAATTACTAATCTAATTAATGGTAAATTCAGAAGTCCGAAACTTTTTGACTTTAATAATCTAATTGATTGATTGAATCTTAAAGGTACGTCTTTGAAAAAAACAGAATTTGATACTAGTTCTTTAGAAACTAATGCTTGACTTTCTGGATTTATAGAAGCTGATGGTCACTTCTCAGTAAGAACTTCACTCAGTTCTAAATATCCTAGAGTTGAATGTAAATTGGAGATAAGTCAAAAAAGGATAGGTAAAAATGATATCAGTAATAAATTATTTTTACAGGATATAGCTAATTTGTTATTAACAACTGTTAAAGATATTAGATCTGAGAGTACTTATCCTCAATATAGACTTAGAACAACTAGTTTAAAAGCTAATTTAATTTTAGAAGAATATCTTTCAAAATTCCCTTTATTCGGAACTAAATATTTAGATTCTGTATCGTGAATTAAAGTTCTTAGTTATTTTAAATCTGGTAACCATATGGAAAATATAAAAGAGATTAGTAAAATTAAAACCAATATGAATGATAATAGATCTATCTATAATTGAGATCAGTTACATTCTTTTTATATTTATACAAAGTAGATCAATAAAAAATAGTCCCAACTAATATGTGAATATTAGAGTGCTCACCTTCACATAAGGGAGAGGTTTATAATATTTATACTATCCGTTATGGAAGAGACAAATCTATATTTTGTCATGTTATTATTTTCGTGAGACAAGAAAAAGGCAATTACAATGTTATTAAGTGATAGACACTTTAATACTAGCTTCTACGATCCTGCAGGAGGTGGTGACCCTATATTATATCAGCACCTTTTCTGATTTTTTGGTCACCCTGAAGTTAAATATATAAGCTTCATAATGTTGCCATGTGCGGAGAAAAATTCAATTAGTTTTAAATACTCCTACTCACCTTATTATGTAGCTATACTAATAATTATAGAAAGTATAATTCATATTATTAAAGTCATAGTAATAAAGTTAAAACTAGGAAATTTATCCGCAGGTAATTTTGTATATATGTTCTACAAAAGAACCTCAGAGACTTTAAGCAACAAAGCCAATATTCAAAAAATATCTGTTCATGTTCCTACCCATTTAAAACCTATAACTGATAATGATTTTGGTCATTACTTAGCTGGTTTAATAGATGGAGATGGTCATTTATCTAAAACACCTCAAATTATTATAGTTTTTAATTATATGGATGCTTCTTTAGCTTACTTTATAAAAAGTAGAATAGGCTTTGGTAATGTTTATAAAGTTAAACAAAAAAAGGCAATTATTTTGGTTATTGCTAAACTAGCGGGAATAGCTAAAGTTATTAAGTTAGTAAATGGTAAGATAAGATCACAAATTAAAATAAATCAAATTAATAATAATATTTTAATGCATCCTTACTTTAGTGAATTCCAACAATTTAGTTCTAGTTCATTAGGTTTGGATAATCACTGAATATCTGGATTTTCGGATGCTGATGCAAGTTTCCAAATTAAAATTATTTCTAGAAAAGATCGAAATGATAGAAAAGAAGTAAGATTAAACTTTCAGATAGACCAAAAAAACATTGACCTTTTATTATTAATTAAAGATTATTTTGGTGGAAATATTGGCTACAGAAAAACTCAAGATACTTATTATTATGGTTCTACTAGCTTTGGATCAGCTAAAAAGGTAATTAAGTATTTCAATAATTACCATTTACTGTCTTGTAAACATATTAATTATTTAAAATGGAGAAAAGCCTATATTCTTATTCAAACTAAGGAACATTTAAATGCCTTGGGTATAGAAAAAATACTTAAGATAAAAAATAGTATGAACAGATTAAATAAAGATAGTATGGCTTAAGATAAAGTCCTAACAAGGATGTGAATTCTTGAGTGGTAATTTTACAATAAATCGTACTTGAATTTTTACGATTATTTAGTTATCCAAATTATTTGTTATATTTTAATTATTCCTGGATTCGGGATGGTTAGTCATATTGTTTCTACATTCTCAGGTAAACCTATATTTGGTTATCTTGGGATGGTCAAATAGGCCTTCCCAAAAATTAAAATAAATAATTTTACTAATTGCTGGAACTATACTATTAAACTATTTAATTACTTTAATTAAGTTAAAATATTAAATAGCTTGCTAGAAAATAATCTAGGGTAATGATATATCAGCAGGCGATTTAGCCTCAGAGACTATATGTAATAAATTCCTTTTAGGAATAAAATAAAGTCCAGCTCTAATTTAAAATAGAGTTTTGTTATAATTGATTTTATTCATTGTTTAATTATAAATTAGCTAAATATATTATAAGGAGTAATCAGTTTTATAGTTTTAGTGTTAAATTACCAAATAAACTTGACCCTAATTGAATAACTGGGTTTTCAGATGCAGAAGGTTGTTTTACTGTAATTTTAAGTAAAAGAATTAATTCAAGTTGGAGAGTTAAAGTCAGTTTTTAAATTAATCTACATACTAAGGATATCGATATTTTATATAAAAGAATTTTTCGGTGTAGGACTTGTATCCTCTAGATCAGATACATTTTTATGTGTTTATAGAGTCACAAAAAATGATGATTTAATTAAAGTTAGTATACCGCATTTTTTAAATTATTCTTTATTAACTAAAAAACATTCTGATTTTTTATTATGATCTAAAGTAGTTTATTTAATGTCTGAAAAACACACTGGTTTTAATACTATACTAGCCTTATACGCATCTATTAATAGAGGTATGTCACCTAACGTTTTATCAGTATTTCCTAATATTGTTCCTGTAGACAAAATTGGTGTTGTTCTGCCCAAAGATTTAAATCCTTACTGAGTTTCAGGATTTACAGCTGGAGATGGTGGATTTTCTATTGGTATTAGGAAAAGCACTCAACAAATTTATTTTAGATTTCATATAGCTCAGCATTCTCGAGATATCGATTTAATGAATTTATTAATAAAATTTTTTGGTTGTGGTAATGTCAATATAAGATCTAATATTAATCGATGTGATTATTATATTCAGGATTTTTCTAAAATTTGTGAGAACATTATTACTCATTTCGATAATTATCCTTTGTATAATATAAAATATTTAGATTATTTAGATTTTAAAAAGCTGTAGAGTTGTTTAAAATAGGTGGTAAAGATAATATTGAAGCCATCAAAACTATTATTTCTAATATTAATTCTAAACGAATTTTTAAATAAACTAATTTTAAATTTTAGCTGTTATGCAATGTTCTCAATTGGAATCTTAGGATTCATTGTGTGATCACATCACATGTTTAGTGTGGGATTAGACGTGGATACAAGAGCTTACTTCACAGCAGCCACAATGATAATTGCGGTTCCAACAGGAATTAAAATCTTCAGTTGACTATTACTTTCCTTCAGCAAGAATGATGTGGTCAGCAAGGCTAATAACTTGTTTAAAAACATTTATAATAAATTCCCTCGGGCTAATAAAGAGTATATGACTAAAGATAATCATACTATCGATTTAGTACCTTTTGGTTCAAATATTTCATCAACCGTTAATTATCCACGTTATATTATAATTGTGCGTTATATGATAAAATTGCCTATTAGTGTAAAAGACGTATTAGTCGGTTTACTACTATCCGATGGTTGAATGCAAAAACAAAATGTGACTGGTGATAGCAGATTTAGTCTGAAACAGAGCTTAAAACACTTTAGTTACTTTTGATCCGTTTTTTTAATTTTAAATCACTATTGTTCTTCTTATCCTAGTTTGACTAGAACTAAAGTAAAAAATATAAAATATACGGGTATTTCTTTAAGTACTAGAAGCTTGCCGTGCTTCACTGAACTTTACCACTTATTTTACGTTAATGGTATCAAACAAGTACCTGAGGATATTTATGATTTACTAAATATTCAAGGTTTAAGCCATTGAATATGTGGTGATGGTTCTTACGTTAAACGTGGAGGAGGTATTATTTTAAATACTCAATCGTATACGATTAAAGATAATGTGCGTTTAATAAATGTATTAATGATTAAATTTAGATGTAAATGTTCTATTCATTATCAAAGAGGTTTACCAGTTATTTATATATCTGCTAGATCTGTTAAAATATTAGTACCCGAATTAAAAATACATACTCACAAAAGTATGTGGTATAAATTAGGAATAAGTAATTAGTTACTTGTGGGGCAAACACGGGAAAAGTCCTACTATTTAGAATAGTAATAATAGAGGATCATCGCCGTACTAAATCACGAGATATTTTATATTAATATATAAAATAAAGGAAACGACTCGTGTAAAAGCGTAGAGACTAGACGCTCCAAAGTTATCTAAGTATATTATATATGATGCTTTAAGGTATAGTCCAAGCCACCGGTAACGGATATAGAAGCCTTCAAAGACCTCTATATCATAATTTTACATAGTGAAATATTACTCCACTCCTCGGCTACATATTTCATATTTGATATAAGATATAAAATAACTATAGTTAATTATGAGGCGATAAGCTAGCTAAACCTGAAATGGTTAAAGGCCCAATCTTGAGCTACTTGCTATGGTGGAAGTTTAAGATATACAACACCTATGATATTCGCATTAGGATTCATTGCTCTATTCACAATCGGTGGGTTAACTGGAGTTGTTCTAGCTAATGCTAGTCTAGATGTAGCATTACACGATACCTTTTTAATTAATATTTATAATATTTTACCTTTAACGTTAGTTAAAAATATAGATAAAGAATATACACAAAAATTTTGAGTCGGTTTAATGGATGGTGCTGGAAGTATACAAGTTAACCATTGACGTAAAAAATATCTGGGTTATAGACTAGTTATAAAAATATCTAATATAAATACCAATTTTAATATGTTAATACAAATTGCTAAAGTAATAGGTGGTACAGTTCATGTTACAGATAAAAATAATTCAGTTATTTGAGTTATTAATAATAAAGATACTATTATTGATGTGATAAAAATATTTGATTCCTATCCTTTATTAACTTCCAATAAAATATGTCAATTAGAATTTTTGAAACTATGTATTCTACATAACTCAGTAGAATGATACTTAAAAAATAGAGAGTTGAAATATAAAAATAAGCAGAATTTATTAAATTCTATATTTAAGGAAAATACTCACCAGTATCCCAGTTATTTTAAAGAATGGTTATCAGGTTTTATTGAAGCTGAAGGTTGTTTTACAATTAGAAATAAATCCAATAAAACTATTTCGTTTTCTATAGGGCAAAAAGAAGATTTATATTTAATTATGGCGATTAAAAATTATTTTAAAGCTACAAATAAAATAAGATTAATTGAAAAAACTCAATTTTATTCTTTAGAGGTATACAAAAAAGATAATCTAATAAAAATTCTCAAACATCTAAAGATATACCCATTACTAGGAGAAAAAGCCGAATTATTAAAGATATTTAATCAAAATTTTATAAAGTAAGTGTCGTGTTGTCTTGCCACCGTGAAAAAGGTTCATACTATTTTTCGGTATTATATTTATTAATTACTTTTTCTGCTTCACTGAATTGGATAGGAATATATAGCTATTCTAAATAATTAGTAGAATATAATGCTAACGGTGAATTCTTATGTAGTTTCGTCCAATCAGATAATATTGGAATAATGCTCGAAAATTTATAATAGCATAAGAGAATACCGTGGAAACTAAATTACTAGGATCCGTAGAGACTAAACGTGGCAATCGAACGTTTATTAAGTTAAACAATTAGATAAATTATAGTCCGATCCCTAGGGTGACCTAGGCTGTATGAAAAATTTAATTAAAGTGTGCGTTCTACAAGACTTACTACGTAGTAGCTCAAGAAATGGGCCAAATTAATTTAATTCTATTTGCAATTGACTATATGCTGGAAAGTATATTTTGAGATAATTATTGACTATTTATAAATTATTATCTAAGTTTTAATCTAGATGCAAGTGGGAGCTTTAATCTTCTATTAAATAGTAAAACAAATAATTATCCTATATTATATGATAGGAGTATACAATCAGCAGAAAACTGTAAAGGATTCTCAGAGACTATATGTCAATTAACTAATTCTGAAGAGAAATTTTGAAATTGATTAGCGGGTATTATAGATGGGGATGGTAATTTTGATTTGAGAAAGAATAACTTAAATAAACTAACCTTAAAAGCTATAAGAATAAAATTACATAATAGAGATATTAGGATTTTAACCCGAATTCAAGACTATCTTCATAGAGGCAGAATAAGATCAGATAAAAATAAACCTTATTCTATGTTTATAGTATCAAATATAGAGGATATGAGTTATATTATTAATAAGTTAAATGGTTCAATAAGAATAAAAGTCGATAGTTTTACAAAAGCTTGTAATTTATATAATATTAAATTTATTGAACCTGATTATAATATTAAAGCTTTTGATTCTTATTTTTCTGGTTTAATTGATACTGATGGTTCTATAGTATTTAACTTTAATAATAATAGAATAGAATGTAATTTAGAATTTAAATATAATAAATATTCTTCTAAGTTAAATTTAGATTATGTTATACCAAATGTTAAACCATATATTTTACTTCGAAAGCATTCATCTAATAAAACTAATAAAGAATATAAATCTATAGCTTATAAATACCAAACTGTTAAAGGTATGTTACCTTTATATGATTATTTTATGTCTAATAGATTATATTCTGATTTTAAATTTTATAGAGTTACTAAAATTAAAAAATTTTTAGAAATTAGAGAATTTAAATATTCTGATTTTGAGAGTACCGAATATAAAATTTATTCTAATTTTGTTTTGAAATGAATTCAATATAATAATCCTTTATGAAGTAAAGTTCCATTTATTAATAAACTTAGAATTAGTTAAAGATATAGTCCAATTTATGCATTTCCATTATGTACTAAGTATGGGTGCTGTATTTGCTATATTTGGTGGATTCTATTATTGAGTACCAAAAATTGTAGGAAAAATGTATAATGAATTCTTAGGTAAAGTACACTTCTGAACAATGTTTGTTGGGGTTTTACAAACAGTTTATAAGTGATTAAATTTATTTAAGATTTATCATACTAAGTCTATATTAATATCAGATCTTTTAAATAAGAAGCTTTTAGATGAGTCTAGTAATGATATAGATGATACAACTTTGAAAAATAAACTTGATACTTTACCTAGTCCTAATTTTCCTAAACCTAATAAAGGTAAAATTAAAATCATAGTTGAAAAATTAAATAATATACAATGTGAGGCTAAGTTTATAGATCTTCAAAAGAATAGAGTTAATATACTGCTTAATACTAAGAATAAATCGGGTGTCTATATGTTTTATAATTTAATAACTGGAGATGCTTATGTAGGTAGTAGTGTAAATTTAGCTAGAAGATTTAGAGTCCATATGAGTAATATTCAAACTATTAATCTTCCGCTTTATAACTCTATAAACAAATACGGTCTTAATAACTTTGTATATATAATTTTGCAGTATTGTGATAAAATAGAAGAAGTATGTTTAGGTTTAGAACAACATTTTATTGATTTTCACAAACCTCGATATAATATATTAAAATTAGCAGGTTCTAGTCAAGGATTTAGACATTCTCCTGAAACTATTGCTAAACTTAAAATTAGTCATGCTGGTAAATTACACCCTAGATTTAATTCTAAGGCAAGTGAGGAACAGAGAAATTTAACAAGTTTATCCTTAAAAAAATATTTTACTGAGCATGAACACCATAATAAAGGTAAAAGGGGAAAATTGTCTCCACAGTACGGTATAAAAGGTACTGACATTATTATGATAAGTGAAAATGGAGAAGAAATGTCTTTTCCTTCTATAAACAGTGCTAGACTTCAATTTAGAGTTAGATTTTCTAATATTAGTAATAATATAAACACTAATTTACCAGTTTTAATTCAAGGTATGAAATGATATATTACCTCTATTCCTAAATAGTTAATTTATTATAACTAATTTGTATTATTGTATAATACATCCAATCCTAAGTGTGTGACGAACAATAAATAAATATTATTAAAAAGGGAAGAAAAATATTAGCCCCCAAATACTTAAGTATTTGTAAACATCGCTCTATATGATGAAAATGCCTAAAGCTTAGTAATAAATGTTTAACTATTACATAAGATGTAACAATGGAAATTTATCAGGAAACTAAGTAAAGTATATTCCTCAGAGACTGTATGAGTGAAATGTTAAATTAAAGATGTAAATCTACTCTAACATTAAGATATAGTCCAATATAGCTAGAAATAGTTAGACTAAATGTAACTTAACTTTCTTCCCTCAACACTTCTTAGGTCTAAGTGGATTGCCTAGAAGAATACCAGACTATCCAGATGCATTTGCTACTTGAAATGCCGTATCAAGTTTCGGTTCATTAATTTCAGTAGTTGCTACTGTATTATTTGGTTATATTTTATATGATCTATTTGCAAATGGACCTGTAGTTAAAACTAATAATCCTTGAGCTTTACCAGCTTTCTTCACTTCAAGTCCAGAATTTGAAAATGAAGCACAAGGATATTCCTCATTAGAATGATCTTTAGCTAGTCCTACACCATTCCACGCCTTTAATGTACTACCTGTACAATCTTAATTAATATTATAATTAATTAATATATAAATAGATTAACCCCTTCATTATAAATTTATATCAGAGATTAATAAATTTATGTTAATTAGCTTAGAACTAATAAACTACTAGTTAGTGTAAAATATCAGTTGATTTTTTCCTTTATCTATTTATTAATACTAAAAGTAGTGAATTATATATTAAAGCTTGTAATTCAGTGGTAGAATGCTTCCTTGATGAGGGAGAGGTCAGTGGTTCAAATCCACTCAAGCTTAAATAATCTTATATACTAAATATATACTTTATATTTCAAACTATGGATTTATAATTAAGAACAATAATTTATATATTAGTATTCTATACTAATAATATAGAATAGATCTAGAAAAAAAATATATATATAAACTATATAATTTTTTATGTTTAACTGGTAGAATACAAGAGGTTTGTTGCCTACTTTGGGAGTAGGAGTTCGCTAGTTCGAATCTGGCCTACCAGATATATTAACCTGTATTACTATAGTAAGTAATAATAATATGTTACTATTATTAGTATTATTTATATTAATTACTATAAATTAGTGAGGTATTATAGCATAGCGGTCATGCAGAGCACTGTTAATGCTCCTTACAGAGGTTCGACTCCTCTTAATACCTAAAAATACAATTATATATATAAAGGATACTAAAGGGCGTCGTACAATGGTTAGTATAAGGATCTTCAAAATCTAAGATAGGTGTTCGATTCACCTCGCCCTTGATTTTTTTTTTAATTAATATTTGATTTATGTATGGTTTTATATTTCCCATAGTAACTTATTTACTCAATTAACTATAGCAAACAAGAAGTGAAAATATTAGTTATTTTCATGTGATTATATATAAATAAAAGGGCGTCGTACAATGGTTAGTATAAGGATCTCCAAAATCTAAGATAGGTGTTCGATTCACCTCGTTCTTGATAGATTTTTTTTAGCTTAGGTAAAATACTTAATATACATATAAAAACATTTAACTATTATTAACTCATATTTTATTAATATAATAAATTTTATTTAATAATAAAAAAAAATTAGTAATTTAATGTAATCATATAAAAGAGGTAAATATTATTGCTTATAAATATAAAGTGATAAAATTTTTTTAAGCTTAGTATATTTTATATAAATATAATTTAAAAATATAGCCAAATTAGTTTAATTGGTTAAAACCTACCACTCATGACGGTATAACGAAGGTTCGATTCCTTCATTCGGCTACAATCTAGTAATCTGTTTATCTGAAAAGTAGAATTAGTTGATAGTTGTTTGGTTTACTTATATAAGTAAAATTTGGTGTAATATTACAGGGCTCTTAGCTTAAAAGGAAAAGTACATGAGCGTCACTCATGCTGATACCAGTTCGATTCTGGTAGGGCTCGTTTAATATAAACTTTTACATCAGTTTTATAGAAAAATTTGGTTTTATTTATATTAAAACTTCTCACTTTCTAGCACAAATAGAAAGATGTTCAAGAATAAGGAAAATTAAATTTTCGTAAAAATCATATTACTTATTGTTCTTGTTTACCAGATTTATATATTATTTTACAAATTTACCAAAAATGATTTAGTTAATATAGAAAATCTAATAACTATCTAATAATTTTAATGAATTATCTAGATGTTATGGTAACCATTCTATTCCTTTAGTTTTAGGGATTGAATGTAGAATAACTCTTATGCCAGTGGGCTAGAGTAAGTTAAATTAAAATTTAAATAGAAATGCCACAATTAATTCCATTCTATTTCTTAAATCAATTATCATTTTCATTCTTAACTTTATTAGTTTTAATTTTTGTATTTTCTAAATATATTTTACCTTTATTTACATTACAACAAGTAGCTAGAATGTATATTGTAAAAGTAGGAACTAAAACTTAATTAGTTAATTTTTAAATCAACCTTCCCCCTTTACTTTTAAGTTCTAATTTTTATAAAAAGATTAAATTAAAAATAAATAACTATAATATTGAATGCATATTTATTACTCATACATTTAGGCCATTTATTGCTTATACTTTATAAAGTTTCAGGAAAGCTTTAGCTTTTCTATATTTATTTTCACCGAAAATGTTATATTCTTCAATGAATTTAGTATTAAGTTCTCCTTTAGAACAATTCGAAGTTGTTAATTTTATTAGCATCAGTGCGCCTATATTTGGATATATAAATATATCATTCACTAATTTAGGTCTATATTCTATTCTGGTACTATTTTTAGTACTTAGCTTACATATCTTAGGTAATAATGAAAATAAATTAGTTCCTTCGTATTGATCATTACCATTAGAAAGTTCATATGCAAGTGTACATTCAATGGTAAAATCACAAATAGGAGTAGCTAATGAACAATATATACCTTTTATATACTCTTTATTCTTCTTTATTCTAATATCAAACTTAGTAAGTAATGTGCCTTATAATTATGCTTTAACAACATCTATTATTGTATCATTAGGTTTAAGTATTACAATTTGAATAGGAGTAACTATATTAGGTTTATATATACACCGAGTACACTTCTTCTCATTCTTTATTCCTTCTGGAACACCTGGTATACTTGTACCTTTATTAGTTTTAATTGAATTTATATCTTATGTAGCTAGAGCTTTCTCTTTAGGAGTTCGATTATTTGCTAATTTAGTTGCTGGTCACACATTACTAAAAATATTATCAGGTCTTTTAACTAAATTATTTACAAGTGGTGTAATTTTCTTCATCTTAACACTAATACCATTTAGTATTTTTGTGGCATTATGTGGACTTGAAATCTGTGTTAGTGTAATCCAAGCTTATGTGTGATGTATTTTAACTTGTTCTTATCTTAAGGATGCTATTGATCTACATTAATAAAGCTAGACCTTAAAACCAAAAATTAAACCTTAAACCTTAAACTCATAGCTTATTAACCCCTTTCCTTAAAATTAATATCGACGATAATAGTGTAAATTCTTACTTAGATTTACCAATGTTAAAAAAAAATTGCTAAATATATTTATTCTCAGCCTAAGGAATAAAGTCTTTTATTCAAACCTCAAAAAATCTGGTGTTTATTGCTGATATAATAAATAGATTGATCATATTTATATTGGTATCAGAGTAGATTTGTAGAGAATAATTACAATATATTTTATACTAAGTAATATTAAACCTTATGTAAATTATATATTGAGCATTAAAAATATGGTTTAATTAACTTATACTTTAAAACAAAAAATTGGTTTGTTTTTGGTTTAAATACCTAATCTTTAATATATATTTGATAAATAGAGTTACCATTATGTTTACGAATTAGAGCCCTTTTAGAATCAGAACTGATGAATAAAATATCCCCTCATTGGAATATATCCATAGTTTTAGGTAAACTGTAACCACCAAATTTAGATTTTAATTTTGTAGATACTACAGATGTAGGTTGAACTATTCTAGGTTCCTTGATTATAGAATCTAGTTTGTGAATTTTATATGTAAAGATTAGTTTATCAAACTCTAATACTTCATAATAATCTCTTTTTAATTCTCAATATTCTAAAATTACAGAATTGACTTTAGAATAATCACTCAAAGTAAAGTTTATTAATCTAGTGATAGTTCTTATAGCTCCATTAGTTACTTTAACTTTCACTTGAAGTGAAATAATTTGACCATATAATTGAGTACTTATATTACTATAAAAAGAATTAGTAGCCTTTATTAAGCTATCTCGTGTGAGAACATGATTAGTTAATTCATAACTGTAATCTGTTCATGCTGATATAGGATTTATATGTTTCATAATTTTGTTTTTGTTTTGTTTTTTGTTTTGTTTTTTTGTTTTTTGTTTTTGTTTTTGTTTTTTCTCCTATAAAGGCTTGTCCTCATTTTCCTAAAATACAGGTTTTGTTAAAATTTATTATAATTTACAAAATATTTATGCTTAATTTAATTAGTATATAAAAAATAAATGAAATTATGGGTAAGTACCCTATACCCCCTTTACCTAAAGGAGAAATAGTTTTAATCCCAGTATTTGTATTAATTCTACACTGTAACAATGGTATATTCATATTCTTAGGTGCAGTTACTTCTACTTCGAAGAATCCAAATGCATCTTTATTAACCAAGGTAATATCACCCTCAAATTGAATAGGATTCCCTACTGGCATTGGGAATGATTTCATAACGTAAGGGTAAAGTGAATTAACATCATAACTAAATAAATTCTTTCCATAAGGAATATAAACATCCACACTCCCCCCTGTATAACCGGACTTGAAGAATTCATACATTTCACCATGGATCAGAGGTATTCTTACTTAAAAATTTACTTCTATAGATAGCAAATGCTAAAGAAGAAAGAGTAGGATATTTTAAAATATCTAATTTAAATAATACAAAAATTTGTTCACTAAATTTAGCAATGACTTGATACAAAGTAACTACATCTTGTTCACAATACTTAATAGTTTCTTTTCTTAAATCTCATATACTAGTATTATTAATTAGGGAGTTATATTCTTCAGTCGTTAAATCCTCATAAAATTATTTATTAGGAACCGGACCTCTATAATTTAATGGAATATTCGAATTATTAACAAATGGATAAGGAAATTTACCTTTACTTTCAACTTCGAAATTTATAGTTAATTTAGCTAATGAACTAGGTAATAATAAATAAGAATCTCTCATATAAATTGAGTACTTTTTCCAACTAATTTTTAAATCTATGATTCTACCATCTCTCATTATAGGTCTCATAGTTAAATTCATATTAGCTAAAACTTTCATCAAAAATATACTATCAAAATGACTAAAATTATGAATATATATTTTAGATTGATCATATTTTTTTCGTAATAGTGAAGTAATACCTTGGATTAACATTTCATCTGATGTTGGATAATCACTTAAATAAAATGATATTTTTTCTTTCCCATCATAAATACTTAGTGCGAGTAACTATTCCATTAATAGCTCTGGTTTCTAAATCGAGAGTAGCAAATTTATAAGAAATATGTGAGGCTCCAACAACTTTAGTTAGATATTTAATATTTTTAATATTTTTTTGTTTTAAAATTAGATTACCATTTCTAAAAATATAAGTGTGTTCATGTAACTCTCGAGTAAAAGAACTTAAATCATTATTATTGTCCATTTTATCAATAAAATAGAATTTTTTCACCTATTTTTAATTCAACTATTTGTTCTTTGAAGATTACTGAATAATAGGCTTTAGATTTAGGTTTTTGAACAATTGCACTAAGATAATTAGAAGTAAATTTATACTCACCTCATTCTGTGCAATCCATAGTATTAGGTAATTCATACCCTTTAAATGTAAAAGTTTGTTTAGGTAATGTAGCTCGACTTAATCGAGTAGGAAACTCTTGAATATTAATTATTTTATACATAAATATTACTTTAGTTACCGAAATTAAATGATATTCTTGTGTTTTTATACTCCAATATTCATTAAAGATATCTAATAATAGTGGATAATCTTTTATAGTAATGGTTTGCATTCTAGAAATTGTTCACCATTTTCTAAAACTACTTTAAATTGTACAAGAATTTTTACTTCGGGCTCTTTAATAAGTTGATTTAGTTCTACAATAAATTGATTAAAAGCTTTTTCTAGTGAATATTTAGTTAATATTTGATTATTTAAAACATGAATTGATTCATTTCAAGAATTGATTTCCCTAAATTTCATAGTAAATAATTATTTATTTTATTAAACACAAATCAATAAATCTCTAAGTTCATTCACACCTTCTAAATGACGGAATAACTCTTCTTCATATAGGGGGGGTATACAAAAATTTTTATGCGGGCTTATTTTAAATAACAAGGGCCATTAAAAGAGTCACATATATTATTATTATTAAATTTTTAATTAAATTTTTATATAATCTTTGTTGTACTAATTAAAGATAAACAAGTTAAATAGGGGGTGTATTGATAATGGTAATCAGTTGTGTTTGCATCACAAAAATCTGGATTCGATTTCCAGCTCCTCCAATATTACAAAATTAATCTAACTCTTATGCTAGGAAAACTATTCATATGAGATGAGGGAGGTATATTTTTTGGTTTGGCCTAGATAGCTTAGTTGGTTAAAGCTCTATAGTGAAGTTATAGCGACATCGGTTCGAATCCGGCTCTGGGCATTATTATTACTGTAGTTATATATATGATTCTATTTTTTTTTTAGTAATAATTTACTTACACTTTGTATTTAGCATCAACCTTTCAAACCTTTAGGTGTTGAATAAGTAAGATTCTTAATTAAGGTTTCTATAAATATATGAACTACATTTGGAAATAGTTTAAACTATAATAAATAATATTTAGATTAAATAGTTTATTGTTTTGATAGTTTTTTTACATAAACCCTAAATTCACTATTATCATTTACACTATTCTAATAGGAATAATAATAATGAATAACTAATATAGGTATAAGTATACTAACAATTGGTAAATGCTTTGCATTTAAATTTATAATATTTATAGGTATAAATATACCTATGTTAATACATTAATGTTTTGAGCTATTAAAGATCTTTAATAAATCGATATAATTTAAATAATTGTCTAATAATTGCTATATAGATGTTTTATCTATCTATATTAGGTATATTAATATTATAAATTTGATGTTATTCTACATAAGTTAATACAATCTAATATAGACTTTAATATACTAATCGAATCAATAAAAAGTTAATTAGATTATTAAAGTATTAACTACCTCCTTTCTAAAAAATTAAATCTAGTAACAAATATATTAGGTACTAGGAAGGAATAAATTAGTATTTACACAATTCAAAAAATTTTTATGAGAATTTTAAAAACGCATCCTATTTTGAGTTTATTAAACTCATATCTTGTGGATTCCCCACAACCAGCTAATCTCAGTTATTTATGAAATTTAGGATCTCTATTAGGAATCTGTCTAATAATACAAATATTAACTGGTATTTTCTTAGCTATGGAAAATTATTCTTAAGTGTATAAGCGTAGCTAGTTTAATAATCAACTGATTATTTTAAAATCTACTATATGCTGAAAAATATTCCTCTCCTGTTTATAACTTATTCATAGGAGTGAAGATTAACTATACTATCAAATAGTTGCAATTAGTAATAAATATTAATCAGCAGGACTAAATATCCTCAGAGATTGTATGCAGATTAAACTTAATTTAATTAGGTTTAAAGATATAATCCATTAATCAAAAAATAATTTTAGAGACTGATTATTTTTTGTCTTAGGCCTATAAATTATACAAATTTTTTTAGAACTAGATAAATTTAATTTATTTAACTCGCTATTAGCTCCTTTATTTAGCACGGGACTTACGGATGCTGAATGTAATTTTTCAGCTTTTATCACTAAAAATTCATCTAGTCGATTAGGTTATACTATTTCTTTAAGGTTTAATATAACTATACACAAAAGAGATTCACATTTAATACAACAGATTAGAACTAATTTCAACAATATAGGAATTTATAAAGAGTCTGGTTCTTTTTGCTACTTTGATGTTAATAGTTTAAAAGATATATCTTCAAAAAGAAATGCTTTTCGAATATTTAAAAATATTTATGATATAATACTAAATAAGCAACATTTGAAACCTGAAAAATTTATGAAAGTAATATCTTATATTAATGTATTAAAAAGATCTATTAAAAAAGAGACTCTTAATTAAATTCTTTCTAAATTTGGACCCTTACCTAATTTAATTACTTGTCCAGTTATTATTAACAATAGCCATGTATGGAATAAACCTTGGTGAATTGCAGGTTTTACTACAGGAGAAGGAAGTTTTACTTATTATAAATCTAAAAATTTGTCTGTTTCAGGCACTATTAAAACAAATATTCAAATGGGTTTGCTCACAGCTAAATACAGATTATAACTTACTTGATCAAATAGTTAAATTCGAAAAATATATCAAGATAAAAATATAAGTCGTATTAGAATCACACAACTTTTGCATATACAACATATTATTATTCCTTTCTTTAGTCAATATTCTGTACAAGGGTTTAAACATGAACAGTATCTCCTATGAAAACAATTAATCTCAATACTTATTAGTGAAAATTATAAGTATTGAACGAAGTGATAAATTGATTGCTTTGAGTAATAGACTTACATCATTGTCTGCAATGACTAATTTAAATAACCAAGAACTTGGAAAAATTAACCTAAATTTATAAAGTTTATAAAAATAATGATCAAGTGTAAACTATTATACCTAATAGAAACTTTTCACTTTAGGCTATTATTATATAATACCACCTGAATATTAAATAGTTTAGAGGGATATTATACAGCAAAGTTTTATATGTACTATTATTTATATCTAGGACTAGGATAATCAAAATATAGGCAGATACTTCAATAAATTTATTGATTATTGGCATTATACACCTAATGTAGATTTAGCTTTTGCCTCTGTTGAACATATCATGAGAGATGTTAATATGGGATGAGCTATACGATATGCTCACGCAAATACTGCTTCTTTCTTCTTTATATTTGTGTATCTACACATTGGTAGAGGATTATATTATGGAAGCTACAGATCACCTAGAACTTTACCATGAGTAATAGGTGTAATAATTTTAGTTCTTATGATGGCTACAGCCTTCCTGGGTTATGTACTACCTTATGGACAAATGTCACTATGAGGTGAAATATATTGCCTCAAATGTAATTTATTTATGATTAAGGATTCTATTTTTTCAAATTTACTGAATGATTCTATTTTTATGTCTGTATCTTTTGTAAAAATTAAGGCTAAAAATAGATTTGAAGTACATAATTTGGAAATTTTATCTATTCTATATGGAGGTCTATTAGGAGATGTTTATGCAGAACGAAGAAATAATGGCGCAGGTACTAGATTTTCTTTTCAACAAGAAAGTTCTCACTTATCTTATTTAATTTGACTACATGAAAAAATTTCTAGTTTAGGATATTGTAACCCTAAATTACCATTAGTACAAACTCGTTTAGGTAAAGGTGGTAAAGTAAGAAAATATGCCAGATTTCATACTTGAACTTATTCAAATTTGAATTGAATTCAGGAAGAATGATATGAAGACAAAATTAAAAAAGTTCCTTTATCTTTAAAGGAATATTTGAATCCTTTATCCTTATCTATATGAATTATGGATGATGGAGGTAAAGTATCTAAAGGTTTAAAATTAGCTACAAATAATTTTAAATATGAAGACTGTCTATTTCTCTCTACCTTATTATGAGAAAAATTTAATTTAAAATCTTCTGTTCAATCTGCAGGTACTACTAATCAATATTGTATTTATATATGAAAACAATCTATGCCTTTATTGAGATATATAGTTAAAGATCATATTATACCTTCTATGAAATATAAAATTGAAGATTAATTATAAATATTACATAGTTTCAATAGGATAAGGTAAACTGGGTATCTTTACTATATTACCTAAATTTATATTACTATTGTTGCGATACTGATGAAAACAGGTCAAAGATATTATTTTGTATTAAGACCGTCGGTTCTTTTGTAAAAAGGTGAATAATATAATTAAACAAAAGGATCGCTACAGACTGGATCATCGGTAGGTATTTATATATATTATAAATGCTTAATGTACAGTCGAAACTCTAGTTATTAAATAATAACCATATGGCTTTATAAAAGATAGTATTAATTATTTATATTCAATTAGTACGTATAAAGTACGTGACCACGTATTGAAAATTAATAGATTGACTAATTTTTTTAGCAATTCTTAAAGATTTATATATCTACAATATATTGATTTAGAGTTTGGCAACAGTTATTACTAACTTATTAAGTGCTATTCCTTGAATAGGACAAGATTTCGTTGAGTCAAAAATTATCACAGAATGTTATACAATAATGGCAAATGCTTCAATATTGCCTAGTATAGGTACTGTAAGTGTACATGCATTAAAAAAGGGGAACAAAAGTAAAAGATTAGACAAGAAAGAGTATATATCCATTCCTGCAGCCTTTCTAGCTTTTTTAGTTGGTTTAATAGATGGTGATGGCTATATTAAAGTAACTAAAACAACAAAAGGTTATATATCTATAAACCTTGTGATTTCCATACATTTAGATGATATATCTACATTAGAGTATATCCAATCTGTATTAAAATTAGGTAAAATTACAGTATATAGAGATCTTAAAAGTCCGTGTTGTAAATTAATAATTAATCGAACTGATTTACAGGAAGTTATTTTTCCATTGTTGCTACATCATAGAATTTTCTTTTTAACTGATACTCGAAGAGCTCAGTATGATTTAGTTATGTATATACTTAAAAATGAAATAAAATTTTATAGTTTAATACCTAAAAAAGAAGATATACCTTCAACCTTAGAATTACCAAAAAAATCCATAGATTTTGTAAAATTAGCATTCTTTAAAAACTGAATTGTAGGATTTACAATGTCTGAAGGTTCTTTTTTTGTAAAATTGAACAATGATGGTTGCTTTCAATTAAAACAACGAGTGCACGATATATTATTCGAAGCCTTTAAGTTGGTGTTTGAGACAAAGAGAAAAATAACCAGTGAAAAAGATAAATATTCTCAATTTTCTGTCAGTTCTAAAACTGATATACAAAGGGTTATTAATTTTTTCTCGTTCTCAGGATACCATCCCTTAATTGGTCTAAAAGGTATCCAATATTTAAAATGATTAACACTTTTACGTAATAGTTCTCGTTATGCTAATCTTAACTTCCCTAAATAAAGATCATATACACCTTATCCACTTATGTGCCATTTATGAGTGTAAGCTAACATTCAGTACTAAAAAGTGAAAACAGGCTCCTTAAAACAGTAATGTTTTAAAGGCAAATGGGGAGAATTGCAAGGACATCTTAATTATTACCACCGTAATTGAGAATATTTGCAGCGGAGCTTGATTCGGTATTTTTTAAGACAATTAGTTTTAAATTAAAGGGTCAAGAACGTTCAACGACTAACGAGTGAGTTATACCAACAATAAGCTCGACACGAGAACCCCACACCTATTAGTAAGTAGGTGAAGACATAGTCTAAACATCTCTATAAGGAGATGAAGAGAGATCTTAAATGTTCTCTCTATCAAAAAATTGTTGTTTGAGGTGGTTTCTCTGTAAGTAATGCTACTTTAAATAGATTCTTCTCATTACACTACTTACTTCCATTTATTTTAGCTGCCTTAGTTGCTGGACACTTATTGACTCTAAATGAAGGGTCTTAAATATAATTTATTTTATTATTATTATATTTTATACAACACTATATGCTGGAAAACCCTATAATTTTTATTTACCTTCTTTAAGGTCAAAATAATTTAAATTTTTTTTTAATATAAAAGGGTAAATCAGCAAGGATCTGAAATCCTTCAGAGAATTTATGTGTAACCATAAAATATAGTTATATTATATTATACAGATTATTGTAGTTATTTTATGCTGTTCTATTCTTATAGAATGCTTTCAATAAATATATAGATGTAAACTAAATATTATATAATTTACTTATTAACGGATGATAAATTCCCATCTTTTGTTGCTTAATTTATAAAGAGTCAATTCTATAAGTTTAATTATAGAATTATATTTGTAACACAATAAGTGTTTTAGCTTTTATTTAGTAAGTCCGGTAATGGTAAAATTATCCAGAATCGTGCTCGTATTCTGACTAAAGAAGAAAAAGAAAGTTATAAATTAAATCCATTTCTTATAGAAGTTTTAATAGGTATAATATTAGGAGATGGTTTTATGAAAAAATTTAACATTGACCCTGATAGTAAATCAAATGCTCGTGTAGTTATTTCACAAAGTAAAAAACAAAGCGATTTAGTTTATAATATTTATCATTTGTTTAAAGAATTTGCCGCTTCCCACCCTAGAGAAGCAAGCTCTTTTTTAAAGGAAACTGGTAACACTCGACACTATATTTGATTTCAAACTAGAGCTTTACCTTGTTTTAACGAATTATATGCGCAATTCTATAAGAATAAAATAAAAATCATACCCTTAAACGTTATTGAATTGTTAACACCTATTAGCTTAGCTTATTGAATTATGGGTAGAATAAAATAAAAATCATACCCTTAAACGTTATTGAATTGTTAACACCTATTAGCTTAGCTTATTGAATTATGGGTGATGGTACTTGAACTGGATCAGGTTTAAGATTACATACTGATAATTTTAAAGTAGATGAAGTAGATCTATTAATTAAATGTATTAACATAAAATTTAGTTTAAACTCTACAATTAATGTTGCAAATAAATCTCGAGGTCAATATAGCATATATATACCTAAAAGGGATATGCAAGTGGTTAGAAATATAACTTCTCCTTATTTATTGCATACTTTTTTATATAAACTGGGCATATAAAAAGAGATAAGCTTCATCAGCATGGATGGTTACACCCGGGTCCAAAATTTCTATATATAAAATCTTCATTTTTTCTTTATGCTCCTTCTTTAGCTTTTATTATACCTAATATTAGAGGTGTATGCAGAATAGGTCCTCATAATAAAGACATCATCTCTGTTTTAGTAGGCTCACTATTAGGTGATGCACATGCTGAAAGATTACCGAGTGGCTGTGTAAGATTTACTTTCAAACAAAGTATTATACATAAAGATTATCTTTTTTGACTTTATGATTTTTTTAAATTCAATGGCTATTGTAATAACCTTTTACCTTCTTATTGTAAAGGAACAGATGCTTACTATTTTCGAACTTATAGCTTTTCTAGTTTATTGTGACTATATAAATTATTTTATAATCATAAAAAAATTAAAAAAGTTCCTTTAAATATATATGAATATCTTACTCCATTAGCACTATCCATATGAATTATGGATGATGGAACTTGAAAAGATTATGGGGTTAGAATAGCAACGAATTGTTTTAAATTAGAAGAAGTAGAATTATTAAAATCAGTATTAGAAAATAATTTTAATTTAAAAAGTTCTTTACATAAAAATGGTCATGGTTATCAATTATATATTAAAAAGGAATCTATGCCTTTATTGAGAGATATAGTACTACCCTATTTTCATAAATCTATGTTTTATAAACTAGGATTATATAACTATATATAGAAGTAGTCGTAAGATTTAGGATGATTCATCTATAAACCCTAAATCTTTAAGAGTCTGACGAGATTCTTAAATTAGAAGAATATTATAATAATAACTTCTGATTTGGCAATGCTAGTGAAAACGGTTAATATATTAATAAGGTCTAATTCCTTCCTTATTTACACAAGACCGTCGGTTGTACAATCCTATAAAGTTTAAAGTACGATCGCGACAGACTGGGTCACTGGTGGGTATTATTTTATAATGCTTAATGTACAGTCGAAATGTTACTTTGCAAGTAACCCATTAGGAATATCTGGTAATTTAGATAGAATACCTTTCCATCCTTATTTCACATTTAAGGATTTAGTCACTATAATATTCTTTATTCTTACTCTGTCAATATTTATATTCTATTATCCTAATGCTTTAGGTCATTCTGATAATTATATACCAGCAAATCCAATGCAAACACCTCCATCAATTGTACCAGAATGATAAAAAGGTGTCATTCTAAAATAACTCTATATGCTGAGAGGTATATACAAATATTGTTATATATCAACTTTAATTATTATATTTATTATATTAAATATAGGATAATAACTTAATATAAGTTGTATAAGCGCGCTGCTCTAAGTATGAGTAGAGATATAATCAGCAGGAGACAATTAAAATATACATACGGAAATATGTGTATTGGAAAGAATCCTTAGAGACTATACGAGTTAACTAATTAGATTAAATATATCAATCTATAATCTAATAGTATAATATAGCCCTAATAGAGCATTGTTGAATATAATAGAAGACCTTTATCATCACATGAACTTAACTATTAAACCGTTAAATAAATCTAACTTAGAAATGGTAAATAAAAATGCCAAACTTAAAGTAAATAGACATTTAAGTAAAAAAGAACGAGCTGATATTAAGATTACACAATTTACAACAGATATATTAATAGGTTTATTACTAAGCGATCTTCACATTTCATTACGAAGTTTAAATCAAAATCCTCGGTTATTCTTTGCACAAAGTGGAAAACCTGAGAAATTTGAATTTTTCATGAATGTCTTTAAATTATTATCCGAATTTTGTACTAAAAATTTAGAACCTAAAACTCGTATTTGAAAAGATAAACGAACGGGTGAAGTGTATAGTTCTATTAGTTTTGCTACTTTACAATTACCTTGTTTTAAAGTATTACATTAGTTATTTTATAAGCATAATGGTTTAACTCCTGCAGGTCTTCCGAGAATAAAATAAAAATCATACCCTTAAACGTTATTGAATTGTTAACACCTATTAGCTTAGCTTATTGAATTATGGGTGATGGTTCTAAACAAAACAATGGTATACATTTAAGTGTATATGCTTATACTTTAGCTGAATTTGATTTGCTTATTGAAGCTCTAAACCGTAAATTTAATATTAATTGTACTCTGCATAAGCATAATAAAGGTCCAAGAATATACTTAGATAAAGCATCTACTTTATTAGTACGTGATTTAGTTAAGCCACATTTGGTTCCATCTATGTATTACAAGTTAAGACTCTAAAAAATTATAAGACCTTTTACCTTACTATGCTATTTTAAGATCTATACCTGATAAATTACTAGGAGTAGTTGCTATGTTTGCTTCATTATTAATTTTATTAGCTATGCCACTATTAGATACATCTAGAATAAGAGGTAGCCAATTTAGACCTATAATGAAATTTATGTTCTGAGTATTTGTAGCTAACTTCTTTATTTTAATGTGAATTGGAAGCCAACATCCTGAGTCACCTTATTCTGAAATAGGGCAAGTATCTACTTTATTATACTTTGCTTGATTCTTATTTATAGTACCAGCTACGGGAATTTTAGAAAATACATTAATGGATTTATCTATACCCGTTAAAAAAAGTTAATCTAGACAAATATTGTTAGGTTATTTATAAAAATTTTATTAGTTTACCCCTATCATTAATATGTATATAATTATATAAGAAATTTAATCTATTATATTATTTTTATAATTATTATTTAAACATATATTATTAGTATTATTATTATACATATATATATATATAATAAACCTATTAATCTATAATTTAATAATTTAAATGTTTATAGTAAAATATTCTTATTTATATCTGAAATCTAATGTTTTTATTTTATTTGGTCTTGATAACTGTAAGTTATAATAATAATGTTATAATTACTTTAAAAATTATTACTATGCATCTATGATAGTTTAATTAATTATAATATAAGCTGTTTATTTAACTAATATATTTTTAAGCTTTGCTTATTGATCATATTTCAATACTATATATTATAACATATATATATATTTATATACATATATATTATTTACCTTAACTTAAAAATAGTAAATATTTATAATAGTAGTTAATATTTATAATAATAGTTAATATTTATAATAGTAGTTAATATTTATAATAATAGTTAATATTTATAATATTTACTTAAGTATATATATATTATATATTTATATATATATATAAATCCATTAATTAAACATATATGAATTACTTGTAATTATATATGCTTATTTTATACTCTGATATAATATTATGTTACTCTTACAATAATATTCTTTATTGTAAGATATTTAATAACAAAATGAAGTATTGCAATTCTAAAAAAAATTTTCTAAATGTTTTATTTAGATAAGTCAGTAATTACCAATTCTTCTATACTTGATACATTAAATACCTTAGTTATTTTACGTTAATTTATATCTATATGAATAAATGTAAAAATTTAAGATATAGGGATAGGTAAATAACAGACTTAGTTTATTAATAGTTAACTATATAATAAATAAGTTCTTTTTCTTAATCAATATTAAAGGGTTAATTTATTAATAATAATTTTTAACCAAAAATAGAATATTTAAAGTTAAAGGTTAAAATAACCTTTATATTTGGTTTTGAAATCAAAATTTAAAAATTGAGTTATAACTTAATTTATTATGTTCTTATTACAAGATGTTTTTGCTTTCACTGCAGTATTATCTAGTTTATTTGTTATTACATCTAAAAATCCAGTAATATCTGTAATATTCTTAATATCTGTATTTGTAAATTCAGCTTTATATTTAATATTAAGTGGAATAAGCTTTATAGGTATATCTTATATTATAGTATACGTAGGAGCTATCGCTATACTATTTTTATTTATACTAATGATGATTAATATTAGATTAACAGATATTTTAGAAGTAGGTAAAGAATATACTAAAAATCTTCCCTTAGCCTTTATGGTGGGATCATTATTCATATTTTCTATAGTATCTATTATACCTTATAGTTTTCAAGATGTTTCTTTATTATCTGGTGCTAATATTATGTTAAATTTATTTAATTATATACTTTCTGATTCTAGCTTATCGCTTCAATCTCTATCTGTGCATGTAATAAATTATCCATTTAATGCTGATGCTCAATTACTAGATTTCAATCAAATTGAATCTTTAGGTCAGAATTTATATACAAATGGATCTATATTATTTATATTTACTAGCTTAATCTTATTATTATCTATGTTAGCTCCTATTGTATTATCAAATTTGTATAAAAGTAGCAATAATTAATGATTTAATTATTAAAATTTTTATTAAATATATTATTATATTACTTTAATTTTTGTAGAATAGGTTAAAACTTTATAAGTTGCCATTACCTATAAGTAGGTATAAATTAATAAAACAAATCTTAATTATAACTATTAGGCAATGGAATATTTGAATAGTATTCCTATACTAAGGGTGAGATAAAAAAATTTTGAATATACATATTAACTATGTTAGCAGCAGCAAAATATATCGGTGCTGGTCTGGCTACAATCGGTTTAGCCGGAGCTGGAGTTGGAATCGGAATTGTTTTCGGTAGCTTAATTACTGGAACATCTAGAAATCCTGCTTTAAGACCACAATTATTTGCTTATGCAATCTTAGGATTCGCGCTGTCAGAAGCAACCGGGTTATTTGCTTTAATGATCGCTTTCTTATTATTATACTCATAATTTATAATGAGACTATTATTATTTAACCCCTTTATTAAAATAGTAATTAAAGCCCTCTCAACTATAAATAATCCTGTAACACTACCCGCGTGAGGATTAAATTCTCCTCAACTCTACTTAAACGTATTAGAGCAGCGCATTAAAATTTAAGCGGACCTTAAAAGTAAATCGGGTGTATACTGTTGATATAATTTACTAAATGGTAATTATTATATTGGTAGCGCAATAGACCTTAGAAGTAGGATAAACGATTATTTTCAAGAATCTTATTTTAGAGATAAAGCTAATCTTATTATTGTTAGATCTATATTAAAGTATGGTTTAGGTAATTTTGCTCTTATTATCTTAGAATACTCTTCTCGAGAAGAATCAATATCTAGAGAACAATATTGATTAGAATTATTAAAGCCTGAATATAATATCTTAGAAAAAGCAGGAAGTTCTTTAGGATATAAGCATAGTCTGGAAAGTATAGATAAATTATCTCGATTAGCTTTACGACGAAAGCATTCAGATGAAGTAAGGCAAGCGATGAGCGAGACTAGAAAAGGAGAGGGAAATTCTTTTTATGGTAGAACTCACTCAGATGAAACTCGGGCTAAATTAAGGGAGGTAGCTTTAAAAAGAGATAAGTCACCGCGCGCAGGTAATTTAGTTCAAGTAACTGATCTAATAGACAATGTAGTTACTGAATACCCTTCATTACGTGAAGCAGCGAAAGCTTTAAATACTCATCTATCCACAATGTGGAGAAGAGAAAAAAAGGGGATTACAAAACCCTATAGAGGCAGATATATTATAAGTGTCATACGAGATTAACTAACCACCTAAATGAGGGTTGTTCGCTTTAATGATTGCTTTCTTACTATTATACTCATAATTATTTGTAAGATATAAATTAAAATTATATATATATCCCCTTTATCTAACCTATTTGTAATATATCAATATCCAAGTATGTAAAGAAATAATGTTTATTTTTTTAAATAGAACTAGTTGATAACATATCTGTTTATATAAATAGAGATAATAGATGTATTATCATTTTCTCTATCAACTGTAATCAATTTAGATCTAGAATCAATTTTTATTCTAGTATAGAAGAAAACATTAATGATTGACTTTACAATTTCTCAAAGTATGAAAAATGCAAGATTTTACCCTTTTACCAAATATATTGAAAATAGTAAAATAGACTAATAATAAGTCCGGTTTATGGTTGATTAAATTTTATTAATGTATAATCTTATAAAGGTACTAGAACCATGATAAAATATAATTTATTATTGTTATCATTCGAGTTGTAAATTGATAAAACGAGATTTACTAATAATTAAAGCAGTAAATAAGTAAGTAATAAAGAAGTAAGGTCTTAATAAATTTTATTTAATTATTTAGAATATATAGATTGATAAAATCTAATTTATCTTTCATAATATTTATTATACAATTTACAACCATAATATAATGTTGTAAGTATTGCTGGAAGTAGTAATATATATTACTATACCTTTGAAGATAAAATACTAAATTCTATTTAATATATATATATAATTATTTAGTCTTAAAATAATTTTACTTAACTAGTAACTTATCTAAATAATAATTAATACGTATTCAGAATGTAGAAATATCTTATAATATAGTAATATATTCATTATAATAAATGAATATTATAAAAAATATAAATATTTTCATATTTTTATTTAAACTTAAATATCAAAAAAAGAAATTAGGCTATATATATATTTTATTTTTACATTTTTATATTTAATTTTTAACAAACAAACCTAAATAAAACTAACTTATATTTTATATTATTTTGATTATTCATTTTATACAGTGATATACAGGGAATATGTATACAAACATATATATAAATATACATTATATATATGTATAATAATAATAATATATATACATTAAAAGTATCGGTGAGTATATGGAAAACACCAGAAAATAAAGTAATTTAAAGGGGCTATTATGGATGACATAGCAAATTTATAATAAAAGGAGATATATATCAAAGCTATCAATATTACGGGAAAAATAACTAAGTTATTTTATCAAGAAATAATATTAAAGTTATTATTTCAAGATAGAATGCTCTATTAAGAGAGAAGACTAAACCTGTTCTTTCCTAATAGAAGGCTTAAACTCTTTTTCTATCTTAAGATGGCGATCCTAAGGGAAACCTTATTATTATTACTTCCTGAAACAAAACATTGTAGTAAGGAAAGGAAAGGAAATCAACTGAGACTCTGAAAGTAACGGCGAGTGAAATCAGACTAGCCAATTCATCAACTATCTAAAGCTAATAGTAATTATACGTAGGCCGTGTATTATTCTCTTTAATAAGGAGAAAATAAGTAATATTATATTAATGTTATTACTTAACCATAGAAGGTGATAGTCCTGTTGTAGCTTTTAAACTTAAAAATAGTTTAAATTATAAACAATTTAATTGTAATATTATTAAGAAGATAGTGATTGATTCATAAGTACGATGGAAGATACTCTGTCGGAATATAAGGGGTACCATCCTCTAAGGCTAAGTATTATAAATTTAGCGATAGTGAATAAGTACTGTAAAGGAAAGTCATGTTACGTTTCTGTGAACGTATAAAAACAAGTATGAAATAGTAGCTCTATAAGCAATTATAATTTAACTTAATATGTTAAATGATAATGTACCTTTTGCATAATGGGTGAATTGCTTGCCCAGAAGAATTGTGAAATTCTTTGTAACACTGACTCATGACCAATTAGTGGTCGGTATTTAGAGTAATATCTAAATGCTAACGGTGAATCCTAAGGATATTATTACAGTATCTATGGAAATACCGTGGGAAGCTTATAAATCGTAGGAATGGAATAGATATTTAGTATATCCTTTTTATATAGCCCTGTAACGACTTGATGGCAAACCATCAGACCGATTTTATCGGTAACACGTCAGCACTCAAACATTCCAAAAAATTATGGTAAATATGTTTTACTATTTTATTCCTTCAATCCTGCAACTAAGCATAACCACTTCAATCAGTGGAAATGTTATCTACTTTATTAGTAGTTAAAGTTGTAATGGGTTTAATATAACTAAATTAAACAGGTAAACAGAGACACCTTTATTTATTAATTAAATTGATACATAAATTATCTAGATCTTATCGAACTTCGGTTAAGGCTCATCTAGAAATTACTCCAGAATTAGATGAAGTCATTATTGGAAGTCTGTTAGGTGATTTATCTTGTGAAAGAAGAAATAAAAATTCTAACACTAGATTACAATTTAAACAATCAACACTAAATGAACTTTATGTGCACCACCTATATTCATTATTTAAAAATTATTGTGGATCTAAACCTATAACTTTATCTAGATTTGATGATAGACCTAATAAAATGAAAGAGTATAGTTCTATAAAATTTCAAACTTTAAGCTTACCTTGTTTTAATAAGTATAGAGTTTTGTTTTATAACTCAGAAGGTGTAAAATTTATACCTGATAATTTAGAACAATTACTAACTGTTAAAGGTTTAGCCTATTGAATAATGGACGATGGATATAAAACTGGTCAAGGTTTTTATATATCTAGTGAATCTTTCACTTTAATGGAACATGAACTATTGGTAAAGATTTTAAAGAATAAATTTGATTTAGATTGTAACTATCATAAGCACACAAATGGCTATAGAGTATACATATTTAGTAAGTCTAAAGATAAACTATTAAGTTTAATTAAACCTTATTTACTAAATCATTTTTATTATAAGTTTGACAGAGGATTAATATTTAATCATTTTATTAGATAATTACCCCCATCATTTTAAGATGAAAAGTTATATACCTTAATTTAGTTTGGATAGGAATAGTAATATAAATAGATGTATTTACCTAAGATTTCTATGAGTTTAAGGTATAGTCTAATCCTATATGAAAATATAGGTATAAATGCAGCAAGTTAATAGGAGTAGCAAGGTTAAAATCCCTAGCGAAAGCGACTGCTTCTATATCAATAGTATATGAATAGAACCGGGTTAAGTTACTACTATTAGACCCGAAGTGAGGTGATCTTGCCATGATCAGGTTATAATGGACCGAACGGGTGAATGTTGCAATATTCTCCGATGAATTGTGGTAAGTAGGTGAAAGACTAATCATACCTCTATAGCTGGTTTTCCACGAAAGATATTTAAGTATCGCATCATTATATAAATTTAGGAGGGTACAGCACGTTGAATTTCAGACGAAAGTTAAATTGGGGGGCCTTGAAATCCTACCTTTGAAAATTAACCTCGGAATATCCTAAATTGTTGTATGATAGTCAGACTATTCATGATAAGGTGGGTAGTCTAAACGTAAACAGACGTGAGCACGTGTTTAAGGTTCCCCAAAACCGTTTAAGTGAAATTAAGGAAGTTTTCCCTTGGATACAACTATTAAGTTAGCCTGGTAGTCGCGATCTTTTAAAGAGTGTGTAACAACTCATTAGTCTAAGTTGGGGGAAAGCGCCTAAAATTTAACGGGTCTTAAAACGGTTACCGATACCGTGTTATTTTAATTATCTTGTTTTTAAATTAATTAAAATAGGTAGTGGAACATTCAGAGCGGACGAAAAATAGTGTTTCATTATTTGGACGCAACTGAAGAGATAATGCTGACATGAGTAACGTAGAAAGAAGTTATAATACTTCTCGCCGAATACGAAAGGGTTATTAAGCAAGGTTAAACCGCTTAATGTGATATCGGTCTCTAAGGTTTTAGACTAACGTTTAAACTGATGAGTTTGTGTTCGAATTTTTCTGTTGCTAATAATAGGGAGCGGAGCTAGCTGCTTCAGCAACTGAACTTGAAAAATAGTTAACAATCAGGATCGACGCTCGATTATAATTAATGTAAACATGTCTGCGAAAGTGGTAATTGATTATTGTTAGTTATTAGAGTTATTATATAAAATTCATTATAGTTAGTATTAGCTATAATTCGAGGAGTGTAACAACGATCATACATGGTTTACTTCAAAAGGCAAAAAGAGTTGACTATGTATACGAATACCGTACCCTAAACCGACACTGGTTCGTAGGTAAAGAATACTAAGGCGCAGAGATAATACTTGTAAAGGAACTCGGCAAACTTTCCTCATAAGTTAGACGACATGAGGAGCCGTCTAAATGACGGTGGCACAGAATCGGAACCCCCGACTGTTTACTTAAAACACAGATATCTGCGATGATTAAATTATTTGTATAGATGTCGAATTTTGCCCAATGCCATTAATATAAAGAAGGTGAGTTATTTTACCGACTGAAAATCTGGTCAATGGCGGTCTTAACTATAAGGATCCAAAGGTAGCAAAATTCATTGTCCGCTAAATACGGTCCTGCATGAATAAAGTAACGATGGGTTCACTGTCTCTACAAGTATCTCAGTGAAATTGAATTAGCCGTGCAGATGCGGTTTGCTTATGGTTAGACGGGAAAATAAAATGCGACTAGGTAAATTTATTATAACAATTCGGTGTAAATCCGACTGGTAATCCATTACTTGAGCCTAAACAGCATGCGATTGAAGTAATTTGGTAGCATGAAGCCTGTGAAAACTTAAACTCAGTACTATAAATTAGTAGCTTGAAGTTGGCTAAATATCTAAGGACAAGGTGACTGAATTCTTGTTTAAAGCGTGTTTCATTTTAATGTTTTATGTTAAAATTTAGGTTATTTTCTTTAGCCTATGGTTGTAGCAAAGTGTTCCCGTACTTTTCTTAATGGATCTATTACCAATACACGTATAGAGAGGTCCTAAGGGTATTATTAAGGTGTTATAATAGGAACTAGGTAAGCCCAATAATATCCATTTTATTCAATGGAGGTTTAATCGTGAGGTTAGATATCTATTAGTGGGTAGAGGATGTTCAACAAAGCGAATGTCTTACTGTAATAGTAAGAATAGGTATATTACTAATCTGAAAGGATGCTGACTTTGAACTGATACTCAATTTTTCTATAATAATAACAATATACTATTTTATTTATTGTTACTTTACTAAATTTTAACTCAATTAAAGCTATAAAGCTAATTTAATTTATATAGTTACCCGTAGCAGCTACAAGCAAAGGTTTGAGGAAACCTCGTGGTCAAAGAAGGCTAATCTCCTAACCTTTGATAGAGACCGGAAGATTAGATTAGAGTTTTAATTATAAACTATATATATATATATAATTGATTGCAAATTTTAAAATATACCTCAATTTAATTTTAATAAGTATAATTTATTTATGATCATATTCTGAAGATGTTAAATTTTACTTAGATGTTTTTCCTTTTACTTATACATCCTTTACACTCATATCGTATGCTAAACCTCAAGAAAATTATAGAGATATGGTTAAAGGTGACCCTAAGCTAATTTTAAATCCTTGATGAGTAACTGGTATAACTGATGGAGAAGGTAATTTTTCTGTATTTGTTACACAAGGTGTTAATAAGCCTAAGGTTAACTTAACTTTCAAAGTTGATCAAAAAGAGGATTCTGCTGGTATCCTTTATGATTTATTACGTTTTTTTAAATGTGGTAATGTAGTATTAGATAGTAGAGGTTATAAAACTTATAAAGTATCAAATATAGCTGATATATTTAAGTATATCTTACCTCATTTTGATAAATATTCTCTTATTACTTCTAAACAGTTAAACTACTTAGCTTTTAAAGAAATAGCCATTCTGACTAAAGATAAAGAATATCTAAATCTTCAAGGTTTAAATAATATCATTGCTATTTCAAATAGTATGAACTCTCGTAGAAGTTTCTTAGAAAAGTGAACATTTTTAGAACAACAGAAATTAAACCAAATAGATCCTCATTGACTTCAAGCTTTTATTGATGGTGAAGGTTCTTTTCAATTCGGTATAGCTACTAGATTAAGCAGAGGTAGACCATATGTGGCTACAACTCCTAGTCTAGAAATAGCTCAAAATACCCACGACATTAAAGTATTAAATTGAATTAAAAACTTTTTTGGTGCTGGATATCTTAAACCTAAATTTGATGTTTCCAACTTTCAAGAAGTTGTTTCTGTTAGAGGAGTTTCAAGATATATTCTAAGAGATAGTTCATTTATTATTAACTTTATAGATAAATATCCAATGTTAACTAGAAAGCAAGAAGACTATTTAAAGTGAAAAGAACTTGTTTTTTTAAAAGATAAAAGAGCTTTTGATACTGAAGATGGAAGAGCTATGATGGAATCTATAAAATTATCTATGAATAGAGGTAAATATAAATAAGTATATTAGATGTCTTTATATAAAATATAAATAAATTATACATACAACCCCTTAAATTATTATAGAAATAAGTATGTGAGCCGTATGCGATGAAAGTCGCACGTACGGTTCGACCAATTGAAATTTCCGTAAGGGAACTAAATTGAAACAGACCCTATGCAACTTTACTGTAAGTTGTTATCATGTTTTTTTAATATAGGTGTAGCAATATAAGGTAGTCGACTGGACATAAGTGAAAGACCTTAACTTTCATTAATTAAACATTAACCTCGAGGACGAAGATAGACTGGGCACACTCCCAGTTCGCTTTATTAAATAGTCTTAGATTGTTATAAGTATAATATTGAATATTGCAGACAATGGCGTTAGTAGGGAGATATATGACAACTTGGCAGTTTGTCTGGGGCGGACGTCTTTAATAGAGTATCAAAGACACCCAAAATTTAATTATATTTTTATATTTATATATCCTTGATTAAATGTGAAGGATTTCATTAAATATAAGGTATTTTTATTATGTAAAGTTAACATTTTTAAAGGTTTGCTAATATCGAATGGAGATCGATTGACCATGTAGGGTTAATAAGGTGTAATGGCTAAAGCAAGCTTAACTGAGTGACCGATAAGTCAAACAGGTACGTAAGTAGGGCATAGTGACCCGGCGATATATTATGGAATAGTCGTCGATAAATAGATAAAAGTTACCAATTCTATTTTTTGATTATAATAGTAATTTATTTTAATATAGTTAAAGAGTAAGGGTTAATATGTCAATATAAGGGGTGTGGTAATAATTTTTATAAAATTTTAAAAGTATGAATAATAAAATATATAAATTAACCGAAGTAGCCGGATCTCTAATAGCTGCAGATTTAAAAGATAAGTCCGGGGTATACCAATGAATTAATACTGTTAATGGTAAGAGTTATGTTGGCTCTTCTTCTAATTTAAGTAGAAGATTTTTGGAGTACTTAAATCCAAATAGATTAGATCGAGAATTAAAAAGAGGAGAAAGCATTATTTATAAAGCTTTACTTAAATATGGTTATTTATCTTTTTATTTTAAGATTTTAGAAGTTATAGAACTAGATGATAATATAGCACATTCATATCAAATTAGGTCTTTAAATTTTTTAGAACAAAAATATATAGATACTATTAAACCGGAATACAATATTTTATCAATTGCTGGTAGTAATAGAGGTCATAAGCTTAGTATCGAAACTAAAGTTAAAATGAGTAAAGCTAAGAAAGGAATAATCTCTCCTAGAAAGGGAAGTAATCATAGCATTGAGTCTAGACTTTTACAAAATAGTGGAAGAAAGGTCCAGGTATATGTTTATAATCCTGAATGAATCTTATTAAATTCGTATAATTCTATTACAGAATGTTCTAAAGAGACTAAATTTAATTATTTAGTTATTTGAAGAGCTATAATTTCTAAGAAATTAGTAAATAATAAATATTATTTTAGTAATTCTATTTTAAATTAGTAACTTACTTAAAAATTTACATACAATAATTTTTAATTAACCCCCAAAAACTATTAAATAAAACTATTTAAACTTGATAGAATATTAGCGTGACCTTAGTATATAAAAATAGATTTTATATTTTATATGCATGCATCCCTCTATATGCAGGAATATCTTTAAATTTAATTATATTAATATTAATGATATAATAATAGATGACTTGCAGGCTATTATAGCCTCAGAGACTACACGTGGGATATGTTTATAAACATAATAATATAGTCCAATCTTATAAGTAATCTTTTTGTTTTATATGAATTGGTGTAGAACTCAGTTATAAAATAGATAGCTTAAACTTATTTTTAATGACGCTAGGGATAACAGGTTAGTCGCGGTTGAGAGTTCACATGGACACCGCGGTTCGACACCTCGATGTCGACTCATCCTATCCTCCGGGTGTAGGTGCTTGGAAGGGTTCGGCTGTTCGCCGATTAAAAGGGTACGTGAGTTGGGTTCGATTTTATCGACAAAATGAAACAAAAATAAAGAATATGAAAAATACACAAATATTTAATTCTAATAATAAATCTCTTGATTTAGTTAATCTTAGAAAATTAACATCATTACCAGTAGAACTTCACTCAATATTAATTGGTATTATGCTAGGAGATGGAGGAATATACCGTTCATCGCCAACAGCTAATGCTAGACTTGAAATGAGTTTAGGAACAAAATATAAAAATTTTGCTGAATATTTAGGTGAATTATTTAAAGAATATATGAGTAATCCTGTAAAAAGTATAAACATTAAAGGTCAAACTAATAATTATACTAATTATAGATTAAAAACAGTTTCTTTACCGGTATTCAATATGTATCATGATATGTTTTATATATTTAATACTGATAAGCAAAATTATGTTAAAATAGTTCCCATTAATATTAATGAATTAATAAATCCAATTGTATTAGCTTATTTAATTATGACAGATGGAAATTTTGATGCCAATCGAAATAGAGTACGTATTTATACCAATAGTTATAAAAAAGATGAAGTGGTTAAATTAGCGGATGCTATAATGAATAATATAAAAATATATATTGGTGTACTACATGATAGAAATGATCAATGAATTTTAACTATAGGGGCTAAAAATTTAGAATTATTGAGAAACACTGTTTCTCCACATTTTCATTCTTCAATGCTATATCGTATAGGCATTTTAGACTAAACTTCACCCCCCCTTTATTTTTATAATAATATTTTGAGCGAGAGCCCCATATTCATTCCTTATTTTTAGCCTTTAATGTTATTTCTTAGAAATGGTATTGGTTAATTTAAGGTTTGCATATGCAAACCGGATAAATTACAAGGAAGACTGTTTAGAATAGTCCTTTATTTTTATGAATGGAAAGATGAATAACAGTTAATTTGTAGCCGAGCTTGATTCAGTGAAATAATATAATATTATATAGATCAAGAAGGTTCAACGACTAATAGGTGAGTATCACTAACAATAAACCTAACACGAATTTCCGGCATTAGTGTAGAATATAAATAAATATATGTACATTGATGATGACATAGTCTGAACAGTAGCGTGAGTTACTGAAGTAGTGAATAAAGAGTCATTACGATAACACAATTGTTAATACGACGTGAGTCAGTATGGATCCTATCTTCCATAAGGAGAAAAAGTCAAAGGGGAAGGGCCTCTCAGTACGAAAGGATCAGATGGCTGTGTTTCTATAGTGTACCAATTGTTGGATCGCTATTAGTTTAAAGGATAGGTAGTGTATTATTAATCGAGGGCATAATCCTTTATAATGGAGTAATACCTTATATAGGTGTAATGATAAATAACGTAGTATTAAATAGAATGTTAACAATCTAGCATGTTCCTTATATAATACGTTAGGAAATTATTATATGTTACAAGAAATTTTTACAAAATAGTCGGTCTGGCATCGTTGGGTAGCCACAAACATAACGGATAAGAGCTGAAAGCATATTAAGCACGAAACCGTTCCCTAGAGACTAAAAAATGTTTTTTTATTTAGCTGATAAGTTACATATTTATTTATTTATTTATTTATCTTTAAAGGGATACGTTAGGGTGAATATTTAACTATTTAATGTCTCCTCTACAAAACTTTTGTGTAAAAGCTTTAGAATTTGGCTTAGGCTTAGGATTTAGATTAGGTCTTTAAATAGACTTATAAGTTGCAATGGGTTTAGAAATAGGCTTAGGTTGAGGAGTATAGGTTATATTCTTAAATATAATAAGAAATAGACTATTTCTTAGATTATATAGGATGCATGTGAAAGAGATGAAAGTCTTTAGCCTCTTAAATATAAAAGGATAATGAGGTAGCTTAGCATTACTAATTTGTTAATAACTTTCTGGTTACATATACATATTTACATATTATTAATTAATTTATAGTACGTTTCTATTTACCTTAATATTCTAATTGGTTTAACTTAGGTATTATAACTAATATACACATATCATACAGAATATTATTTATTGATACTTAGGATAGATTAATTTTTATAAATGATTAAATATATTTATAGATACAGATATATTTTTTAAATAGAATTTATAATTAATAATTATTCAGGTATAGAAAAAAAAGGGTACTTTTACAAATTATTTATAATGCCAGTACCATTCATTTAGAGTATTTTATGTGATAAGCGAACATGCTGAAATTGGTAGCCAGTCTTTTCTTAAGCAAAAGTGGATATAATCCGTAAGAGTTCGAGTCTCTTTGTTCGTAGCTTTAGTTTCCTGATCTTGCTATTTTACAATAATTGCCTATATTATATATTTTTATAAGTTTATACCTTAATCTATTATATTATATAATATTTTAGTATAATAAATATTAAAAAATAGTTATATATTTTTATAGGGGTCAGATAATTTAATACTTACCCCTTTTTTTATTAATAGTAGTAAATTTAATTAAATTTCAAACAAATAAAGACGAGTATGCTGAAATTGGTAGCCAGGTCGTATTTAGGATACGATGATCTTCAGATTTTAAGAGTTCAAGTCTCTTTACTCGTATACTTATTGAACTAATGCTACTCATTCTAATCATTCTCATTTATTTAAATTTAAGATTCTATTTTAATAAATTTTAATAAATAATTTTTATATTAAATAGAACTAACTTACTATATTAATAATTTTCACCTTTATCTCATATATAAGTGTTGTTATAAATAAAATAAAATTTAATTTTTATTAAATCTACCTTAAATCTTAAAGTATAATAAAATATTTATTTTACCATTAATCTTAATTAAATATTCTAACATCTTTAGCTAAATTGGTTAAAGCATTTGCCTTCGAAGCAAAGGATTATGAGTTCGAGTCTCATAGGATGTTGGATCTAAACTACTTTTTGTATTATCTCCAAAAAGTATCAATTATTATTAATAATTAGATTTTAGTAAATAAATTTAATTTAGAACGGGTATCGTTTAGTGGTAAGACTTCTACCTTCCAAGTAGTTAATATCAGTTCGATTCTGATTATCCGTATCCTTATATAAGAAAAATTTCTAATTATTAAATTGACATATATATTTCAAAGTGCTGTTACTTTTCCGAATAAAATTTTATATCTTATGTTCTTACAATTAATAAAAATAAATTATATTATCATCTAATCAATTAACTTTTATTAGTAATATTTATTTAATATAAATGTAAATTGTATTAGAATCTTAGAAATTTAACAAATAAACTTTGGAATAAGTTACCTTGAGGTTTATCCTTAAAGAGTGACACAAGTAGATATTAATTATTTTAACGATCTATTATTTTATAATAGTAATCAAATTAATTTAATTTTGCTTTAGATTAAAAAATTAAGGTAATATTAAAAATTCTTATAAAATTTTAAAATATAATATATCAGATATACATTTAATACTTTTTTGGTTATAATCGTAATAATTAAGATCTCACTAACTACTAATATCATCTTATTTGCACTTTATATATATATATATAATATAATATTTATACATATGAACAGTGTTGATGATGATGGTATAGAAAAAATGTTAGTCAAACTTTTAGAGTAAAATCTAAATAGTTTTATATTATACATATATATAATAATATCTGTATACATATATACCCTTTGTGGTTTATAATAAATAAATGATAACTTTATTATTATTAATTCCTATTCTGGGAAGTTTATGTTTAGTTCCCTTAAAAGAACTAGATTCCCGAGAATTAGTTGGTGCTCCAGAATCTTTAAAAATACAAAATGAAAATAGAAAACAACTAATGAAACAAATAGCTTTATTAACCTCAATAGTTAATTTAATAGTAGCAATATTTCTTTGAATACAATTTGATCCAAGCACAACTCAATATCAATTTATAGAAGAATATACAGGATTAAGTCTATATAATCAAATAGGAAATATAGAAATATCTTTACCTTTTATTCATTTTTTTGTAGGTATAGATGGTATATCAATATACTTTGTACTATTAACTGCTTTTATAACACCAATATGTATATTATCTAATTGAGAAGATATTACCACAAAAATCAAATATTATTTAATATCCTTCTTAATTTTAGAAACGTTACAAATAGCTGTATTTGTAGTACTAGATCTATTAGTTTTCTATGTATTCTTTGAAAGTGTATTAATACCACTATTCTTAATTATAGGTATATGGGGTGCAGGGGTACCTAGAATAAGAGCTTCATTTATGTTATTCTTATATACTTTATTAGGTTCATTATGAATGTTATTAGCTATAATGGTAATTTATAATAATTATGGTTCAACTGATATCCAATTAATATCTTTAAAAGAAATTTCTTTAGAAAGTCAAAAATGATTATGATTAGCTTTCTTTATAAGTTTCGCTTTTAAAACTCCTTTGTTCCCATTTCACATTTGATTAAACTTTGCTCACACATCTGCACCTTTAGGAGGAAGTATAATATTGGCAGGTGTTATATTAAAGTTAGCTACTTATGGTTATTTACGAATACTAATTTCAATACTACCTGACGCTACAAATTATTTTTCACCCTTAGTACAAACAATAGCTATTATTTCATTAATTTATGCTTCGCTAGCTACTATTAGACAAACTGATATTAAAGGAGTGGTAGCTTATAGTTCTGTTGCTCATATGGCTGTGGTGGTTTTAGGTTTATTCTCCAATAATATTCAAGGAATTCAAGGTGCTATCTTATTAAGTTTAGCTCATGGTTTTGTAAGTCCAGCTTTATTTATATTAGTAGGTGGAGTTTTATATCATCGATATCACACTAGAACTGTAAACTATTATAGAGGTCTGGTTTTAACTATGCCTATCTTTACTATTATGTTCTTCCTATTTACATTATTCAATATGGGTACACCTTTATCTGCTAACTTTATTGGTGAGTTCCTATCTTTAGCAGGAGTATTCCAAAGAAATCCGGCTATAGCTGCTTTAGGGGCAACTGGAATATTCTTCTCTGCTTGTTATTCTATATGATTATATAATAGAATTGCTTATGGATCCCATAGTAAATATATACCGGTAACTTCTGATATTTCTAGAAGAGAATTTATGTTACTATTACCTTTACTTATTGCTACTTTAGTTTTAGGAGTTTTCCCTAATATTATATTGGATAGTATTGCATTATCAGTATCTACATTATTATATATTGTATAATAAATACATTAGAGAATTTTTATTATTTTAATTTATTACTAGAATTATTATTTAATTAATTCATTATATAATCATATTATTATATTTATGAATAATATAAGTGTATGTTATAACAAATTGTATTGTAATATGTAAATAAAACTTCTATATAAACCCCTTCTCCCTTTACATAAAATATTAATAAGACTATTATATATAATATTTTATTATTATATGTATAAATGTTTCACTATGTATAAATATTTAAAGTTATAAACTTACTATTTTTTTTGAATTCCTTTAGATATTTTATAAGCTTATGACCAATTATTATATCATCTGTTTATTTAAATTGTATCATATCCTTGATTTTTATTTAATCGTTAGGTTATGACGATGTATATGGTAAGTAATTTATTTTAATAAATATATTGATTTAAAGTTTTTTGGAATTAAGCTAAAGATTGCTATATATTAAAAATATTTTATATTCTATATTCTGTATTATACAATATATAGAATATATATATATACATATATACATATATGCTAGCAGCTAGATTATATTTTATAATATAAATATTAATTATATAATCCTGACAAGTATCTTTTTTAACCTTATGATAAGAGTTAATATATTTAAACTTTCATAGATATTATCTTAAATAAGAAAAATATAAAATATATAAACTAAAATTTAATTATGTTAGAAACTGTTTTTAACTTCTTGGAAGTTTTAGTTGTTCTAGTTCCAATGTTATTGGCTGTAGCCTTTATGACAATTATTGAACGAAAACAATTAGCTGCTATGCAACGAAGAGTAGGACCCAATATAGTAGGTATCTACGGTATTCTGCAACCATTTAGTGATGCTTTAAAGTTAGTTGTTAAAGAAACTATAGTACCAGCTCAAGCAAATAAAGTATTATTCTATTTAGCTCCAATTTTAACTTTAATCTTTAGCCTTTTAGGTTGAGGAGTAATACCATTTGGTGAAGGTTTAGCTTTATCTGATTTTTCTATGGGATTATTATATACTGTAGCACTTTCATCCTTAGGTATATATGGAGTATTATTAGCAGGTTGATCAGCTAATTCTAAATATGCTTTCCTAGGAAGTCTACGATCTACTGCAAGTATGATTTCTTATGAATTAATTTTAAGTACTGCTATTATAATAGTAATTTTATTAGCAGGTTCTTTTAATTTTACGGCTATTATAGAAAATCAACAATCTGTTTGATATATTATTCCTTTACTTCCTATTTTTATTTTATTTTTTATTTCAATATTAGCTGAAACTAATAGAACTCCTTTTGATTTACCAGAAGCTGAATCTGAACTAGTTGCTGGATTCTTCACTGAACACAGTGCTATTATTTTCGTATTCTTTTTCTTAGGTGAATATTGTTCTATAGTAATTATGAGTGCTTTATCAGCTATTTTATTTATGGGTGGTTGATTAATGCCAGAATTGTTTGTAAATGATACAGTAATCAATCTACAAAGTATAATATTAGGAATAAAAACATGTATATTCTGTTTCTTTTTCGTCTGATTTAGAGCTACACTTCCTCGATTAAGATATGATCAATTAATGTTATTTATGTGAACTGCTCTATTACCTATAGCTATTGCATTAACTGCATTAGTTCCAAGTATTTTAGTGGCTTTTAACATAGCTCCTTATTAATTTATAATATTTAAATTTATTATTGTTATAATATATATATAATTATTATATATAATTATTTATTGTATATATATACATATATATATATATCCCCCCTTCTATATTCAAAATTTTTTTTTTCATCTAGGAACATAATAGAAGAGGAAGGGAATAACTATATTAATATTAAATACATTTGTTATATATTATATCTAGTCTATATTATTACAAATAAGATATAATTTATTATTTAAATAAGTAAAAGAAGTAAGTATAAAATAAATTAATTTAGATCTAATTATACTAAATAGGGTGATGCCTGATTGGTAATAGGGGTTTTCTGTAAAAAAATTGATCTTCGATCATTATTGGTTCAATTCCAATTCACCCTAATATTATTATTTTACATATAAGTTTTAACCTATTCTATGCTAATTTTTATCTATCTTATTCATAGATAAATTTATAATTTATAACTTATCTACTAATTATTATTATAACTAGTTATAATTAACTTCCATTAATAACTTTTATACTAAAAATTTAATATGAGAATGATATATTTAATATTATTTCTAATATATTATGGAATATTCTATATACTTTATATATGATAAGGTTAAAGGCTGTAGCATAATTGGTTAATGCAATTCGCTCATAATGGATCTTATGTGGGTTCAATTCCCGCCTGCCTTAAATTCTAAAACTCAAAATTAACTAAATAGCTTATAATTCAGCAATATTAACAATATCGTATAAGATATAATTTAATCTACGAATTAATTATTACATAATATTTAGGTTATTATTATTATTAATACAATTTTATCAATATATAATTTTTATATATATTCAATATATCTAACTATAATATATTAATTTTAATTAATAAGGATATATGGTAGAGTCTGGTTTAATACGACCGTCTTGAAAACGGTTAAACATAGTAATGTTTCATGAGTTCGAATCTCATTGTATCCGTTCAATGTAATAGTTTTCCTTGTAACCTTATAAAACCTACAGTTGGTTAATCTATTTTATCAAAATTTATTTTCTAATAGTAATTTTATGAATATTATTATATTCAAAATACCTTTAACCTATATTGAAGATATTTCCTATTACAAATTCTTAGTATACCTGTATACTAATTATAACCTAATTTATTTATATGTTCAATAAATAGAAAATGGATAGATAGAAAAAGGTGTGACACATATCTTATATAAGATAAATTAAATTAAAAATGAAACATTTAGATGTAAAAAGAACGGATTATCAAGTTTTCCCTTTCCATTTAGTTGATCCTTCACCTTGACCAATCTTAACAAGTTTTGCATTATTCACATTTACAGTATCAGCTGTTTTATATATGCACGGATTTGCTAATGGTGGTACATTATTAACATTAGGTTTCTTATTAACAGCTGGAGCTATGACATTATGATTTAGAGATGTAGTTACTGAAAGTACTTTAAATTTATTAATATTATATCAAAACCTTATATGCAGGATAAGATATATTGTGATTTCTAAAGAAATTATAGATAAAGCGTATCAATTATTTGTTAAAGATAATAATTATTTAATATTTGATAGTAAGTCATTAGGGTTTAATAATCAATTAGGTTATTACTTAGCAGGTTTAATAGAAGGGGATGGTTATATTTCTCTTCCTGCAATAGGAAAAACAAAACTCAATATAATAATAAATCCTAGTATAGTATTTACTAGTCATATAAATAATATCGGAATGTATACTTATTTACAATCTAAGCTTGGAAATACAGGTAGATTTCAAAGAACAGGAATTAATGTATTACGTTATATAATTGGAGACATCGAAGGAATTAAATTAATTATTCAATTGGTTCATGGTAAATTTAGAACACCTAAAAATATTAGATTCAATCAATTAATTAAGTTTCTTAATGAAAAATATAATCTAAATATAGCGGATAGTCCTCTAGATGAATCAGATATATTGAATAATAGTTGATTTACCGGATTTGTAGAAGCAGACGGACATTTCGGTGTGAAAATTGTAAAAGCTTTATCTAAATCTGAAAATAGAAAAAGATCCAGAAGCTATAGTATAAAGATACTATTTCAATTGGATCAACGTGCACAAGATGTACCTACAAATTCTTCAATGTACCCTATGATGGAATTAATTTCTAAGTATTTAAATTGTAAATTAAACACATTTGAAAGTAAAAGTCTAAATACTAAAGGTAGAAGTAAAACTATATTATCTATCTATATTACATCTCCTGAAAAATTAAAGATATTAATTAAATATTTTATATCCTTTATTAGGAACTAAGTATAAAGACTATAAAGACTGAGAAAAAATATATTATATGATAGTTTCAACATCTTACTGAATCAGGTAGACTAAAAATTGAATCTATACGTTCTAATATGAATAGTCTAAGAAAATTAGCTGATAGTGTAAATAATATATATAACTTTTAGTCTGACTAGATATATGTGATAAGAGTACACCCTTTACCTAATGAATAATGTGTGGATCTATAGAATAAAAGTGCTTTCAAAAATTTTTATAATATGCTTAGTACTCCCAAATCTTTAAGTACTTTAAATTGAAATAAAGTAATAATCTTAAATATAAGCAATGGAGGATTAGCAGAAAAATAATAAGTTTAATTACTTATTACAATTCTCAGAGACTATACATATAATATAAATCGTTTAATTAAATAACGTATTTATAAAGACATAGTCCAATATTAGTTTAAGACTAATAAATATTGACTTATCTAGGACATCACACATTTGAAGTTAAAAAAGGTTTAACTATAGGTGTGGCTTTATTTATTGTAAGTGAAGTTTTTGCTTTCTTATCTGTATTTTGAGCTTATCTACACTCAAGTTTAGCTCCTACTATTGAAATAGGAAGTTCTTGACCACCTTTAGGTATTACTCCTTTAGATCCTTTTGCTATACCTTTATTAAATACTCTAGTATTATTATCAAGTGGTGCTTTTATTACTTGAAGTCACCATGCTTTAATACAAGGTAATAGATCAGGTGCTATTTGAGGAGGTATCTTTACTATAATTTTAGCTTTAATATTTACAGGACTACAATATGTAGAATATTCTACAGCTGGATTTACAATAGCTGATTCTGTATATGGAACTGTTTTCTTTGCTGCAACTGGTTTACACGGTCTGCATATTATAGTAGGAACAATCTTTATTGTAATAGGACTATTAAGAATATTTGCATATCATTTAACAGAAAATCACCATTTAGGTTATGAAAGTGCTATACTTTACTGGCATTTTGTTGACGTTGTTTGATTATTCTTATTCGTTCTTGTATATTGATGAGGTTCTTAATTCATAAGAAACTTTTTAATTTAACCCCCTTAAATATAATTTACTTACCTTAAATTTATTGATCTAAGAGAACAAATAATAAATAATCTATTTTTAATTTAAAATTATACTTATTTATTTGTTAAATATTAATTTATGTATACTTACAATCTTTAACTTTAAATTTATTAATTAAGTAATGAAAAAGTTACTTACTTTTTGGCTTAATTAGAATAAAAATATTTTAAATAATTATTATCTTAAAGATATTTCTATTAAAGCAGATGATAAAAATATTTTTATATTAAAAGAAACCTATGTTTTAGTTAAAATAATTAATTTGTATAGAAAATTATAATATTTTATTTGTTATTTAAAATTCAAACTCTTTAAATTAATATAGGATCTGTAACTGGGTCACATATTATGATTACTAATGGTTTATTTAATTAAATAATATCCTAATGTAATCCAAGTTTGCAAAAGTATTGTGTTTATAGTCATACAAATTGTTAATAATCTTGAATTCCTAATTAATTATACTAGTATACGGTGTATGCATCTTTATCTTTTTTTTTTACAAACAATAAATATTATTTAATTTAAAATTTAGCTATAAGGTTTTGATGATAATCCTGTGTAAAATGGAATAATTCATTTATTTTGTAATATATATTACAGAATTTGGTATTACTAAGTCACCAAATAAATTAAAATAAAGTAATAATAAAAGTATCGAAATAAAAATAATTTAAAATTTACTCACTATAAACCAGTGAAATAATTTAAGCTCTCACTAAAAATATATAATCACGCAATTAGGTTGCATATATATATAATAATAATATATTTACTTGGGTAAATTTAAGTAAATAACTAATATGACATCGCAAAACGTATCTAGGTAACCTTATTATCTAACATTTTTATCATTTTTGTATAATATTAATAGTAATAGGATGGTAGAATAGTAGATAAGAGTAAAGAAAGAGAAGTTTAAATAATAATTATAATATTGCTTCAAAACTTAATACAAAAACTAAGTAGTACTGACTTTAAGTTAACTAATTCAATTATAAAAGATAAAAATATGATATTCTACTATAATATGCAAAATAATTTAAAATATACAAATTTAAAGTTGAAATTATCTACTATACTTAATGCATATTTTAAACATTTTGGTTATTTAATAAGTGAACCTGTAATAAATGTAACACCAAAAAAATTAAATATACATATATTTTATTATAAAAAAGACGTAGTAAGTCAAAATTTTATTAACCAAAGATATCAACAAATTTATTCTAATATATTAAGACGAAGTATTAAAAATAGATTAAGTAAAGCTAATTTAGTCAAAAATTTGACTTCTGTTAATTCTAATTCTTTAAGCTCGAATAGTTTAAATAATCCTACTTTATATGCAACATCATTACCTTTAACTTTAAAAAATAAACAGATAAATAGTATTAAATTCAAAGCTGAAAGATTAGCTAATAAACTTATAAAACGAGTAAATTTTAACAGTTATAATGGTTTATTGAATACTTATTATTTAAATAGTTTAGGTTTTTTATTATCTCATTTATTACAAACGCATGTAGAAGTAGAATTAGTTAGATTAACTTATCCTTATCATGAAAGCAAAATACTATCTGAATTAGTAGGAATAAATGGTAAAACCCTTTCTTATTCTAGAATTAAATACTTATTATTAAATAAATCTAAAATATTAACTCCTGTAACTTATATTTTTAATAATAAAATTATAAATAGTATTAGTTCTATTACTCCTAATAGTATTTTAAATAAAAAGAATGATGATGATTTATTTAAACAAAATTTATTTAATAATAGATTATCAGATAATAAAAATTTGACTAAATCTTATGAATCTAATGAGTATATTCATTATAATAAGGAGTTATTGACTTATTTAACGGGTATTAAATTAAAAATTTCAGGTAGATTAGCTAAACAAAGAGTTGTACCTAAACGAACAGTTAAAACAGCTTATAAGGGTGGTATCTCCGATAATAAGTATAATATTGTTGAATCATCCACATTTACTCATAAAAATAAAAAAGGTGCTTTCAGTATTAGAATTTGGTTGAGTCACGGTAAAATTAGTTAAATTTTAAATATTTTAATTACATTCGATATCACTTTATTATTCATTGAATATGTATTTATACTTATTATACTTTAAGCTATTTTCATCTTCTTAGTTAATTAAATTGTAAAATAGGATTATAACATAGTTCATTCCTTTGTTATAAAATCTTAAGATAGGATAAAAATTAAAATCTATTTTATATAGAAATCCCCCATCATGTCTTTTGGGTTTAGGATTTTCGGATAAGGTAGCCATAATTAGTTATTACTTAGTAAGCTAAGTAAATTTTTATTTAACTATTGACAATAACTTTTTTTACTTACCTAAGAAAGAATAAGTACCTAGCACAAGAATAGATACTTGTATTCCAATAGTGCTTCATATAAACTATCTTGATGCTCCCTTTACCTATTGATAAATTAGCTAGCAATTCCTTGTACTAAGGATGACGCATTGTGTATAGCATACATAGTTATTAATACTAAACACCCTACTAGATAAGTTGCGGCTATGTTTTTACCTTGTTGAATGAAATCATTAAATAATGCTCTATCTTGTGCTTGGTGTACATTAAGGATATCTTGTCTCACAACATTTGACGAGCGGGATGCGAATTGAGAATTTTGGTTCATTGTCTCATGAAGAGAGGACATTTGTTCAGGATTATATAAAAATTCATGATAATTTGATATTCCGTATGACTCATATATGGTAGTAACATATTCCGGTCTTAATGGTTGAGCATGTTCAGGTAATATACTGTACATTTCTTGTAATTTAATCAGATGTTTACTCATTACTTCTAAATGATCTTTACCTAGAATTTCAGCATAATTTAAATAATCTAAATATAAATAACCCATTTCTGCCATCATATAAACAAAATAACAAAGTATAAATGTCAGAATAGCAAATTTTCGGTAAATAAATAGACTCATAATAAGTTTTGGTATTGTCACATACATTCTTCATAGATTAAACAATAATTTAGAATAACTCTGATCAGATATATACCCATATCCTTTATGAATTAATTCAGAAATATTAGGATAGTTATTAAAATTGGAGAATAAGTTATAGGTATTTTGAATACCCATTTTGATTGTTGTAATTATATTGTGTAACATTATTATTTTTGTTTTTATTATTGGTTTTGTGTAAATGAGGCCTAAAATTTTTTAAAAACATTTATATTCTTATATTATAATTAAACTAATAAATATAAGATTGATAAGAATTTATAATATAAACTAATATATAAGTATTCTCCTCAATAAGTAATACTTCTACAAAGAAGAAAGATTAGAAAATATTATTTGTGTTTTGTTTTATACTTTCCTTTCCTATAAGGGGGTGTATACAAATTACGTTTAGGGGGTTGCCCTTCTCTCTCCCCCCATAGTCTAAATTCATTTTATTTTTATTTTAATAAGTTAATAGAACCATTTTATCTAATGTGACCGGTTAAGTTTGTTAACACTATAAGAGATATGGTGATTAGATATTCAAATAGATCTATTTAAATAAATTTTAATTAGAGTTTAGTTTACAGATGGTTCTGTAGTCAAATTGCAAATTTGATAAATTAGGGTTCAATTCCCTCTTAACTCTAAATTTTTAAATAGTTATTTATATATATAAATATTAATTAAAGAGTTTGATATTGTATATAATTATCTAATATATTTTATATTAAGGTATAAGTCTAAATGAATTTTACTCACATCATTATAGATATTTCACCCAATTTTTTTGAGAGTAGAATAGTAATAATTAAATGATAATTATTAGATTAATATATTAAGTTCTTTTAGTTTAATGGTAAAATATTGTCCTTCTAAGACAACAGATTTCGGTTCGAATCCGAAAAAGAATTGGTATGAAAAATATATTTATTAATTTTTTTAACAATACAATATATTGTTTTAAAGTTCTAAACAATCTAAAACAACTCCAATCAGATAGGAATAGAATTAGGACTGAGGGTCTATTACGGATGTTTGGTCTGCTATCCTCAACTGTTTTACTTAAAAAAAACATGCAAAAATTTGTAACAACTCATTATAATAGATTATATTTTGGCAATATTTTGCTTTTATTTTTAGATTTAAGTCTTTTAGCTTTAGTTCTTGGGTGTTTACTATATGATATCTTATTACTACTTTCATCTATTTTAGATAAGATGGATAATATTTATTGTATAGATAATTTCATAAATTATATGAGTGCTAATCAGAATAGTACTTCAACTACTAATACTACTATTATGCACAGTAATGAGGGTTGGGCACAAGGAATTAAAAGTATATTTATTTATGGAACAGGTGCTCTTCGATTACAATTATTAAGATCAGGTGGTACACCTTTACAAAGAGGTTTTGTTATTGGTTCAACAATTGCGGCTGATGCAGCTACTACAGCATTAAAAAATGCTATAAACGATCCTGAATATGTTGAAAAACATATAAATAGTTGGAAAAGAGTATTTAGAGATAAAGGGACTCTAGAAATTCATGTAGATAAGGATTATGAAACATTATCTAAAGCAACTAAAATTAAAAATAATCTTATACCCGATGATATAAATAGTTTCTCAGAAACTTTATTAAATTCAATATTAAATTATTTAAAACCAATATTAGAACCAATTTCTGTAGATTATTCTAATGAAATTTTGGCTAATCAAATCTATGGGATTAGTATAATATTATTTATTCTATCAATATTAATATTAATATTATTAATAGCATTTATGATTAATATTTTAATATTTGTATATAGTGATAAATTGATGAAATTATTTACCAATAAATATATTATATGGTATATTTCATTTAATAAAAAAATAATAGGTATAGAAATTTGTTTTATAGGAGCAAGTTTAATATATTTTATGTATTTTTTATCTTACGGTATACATTTTATAGCTACGCATCCAATTATATTTAACTAATAAAATTTAAAGTCTTTAGTTATTTCATATAATTCAATCTCTGGCAATTGGCAGTAGGAAACAAATTGACAATATCTAAATATTATCACCAATTTTTATTGATTGGCTTAAAGGAATATAAAATATAAGTAAAGTTGAGAATAAATCTTTATTCGTAGATTTTTATTTAAGATAAATATTTATTTATATTTTTATTGTGTTTATTTGTATATTATACAAATTTAGTCAATATGTATATATATATATATAAGTTTTTTTTTACCTCTTCCCCCTTTTTATATTAAATAATGAAGGTTAATTAGAGGAAACCTGACTAAAGCAGTATCCTTTAACGAATAAGAATAGATAGATTAGTAATCTAAAAAAAAATTGATTAAAATATCTATTGATTGATGATTTATTTGTGTTTTATAGGATCAACATTTTTTTAATCTAGAGTGCTATAAGCATCCTTTTTGGTTTTAAATTAAATAAAATTAGCTAATTTAACTATTCAAATAGAGTTAGTTGTACGCTAATCTAAATTTATTGGTTATTAAATAGAATTTATAACTCTAAACCAAAGTTCGTAAAATAGTTAAGTTTTAAAAGAGTCTTAAAAATAGAATTAAATGATATTGTTATTCTATATTTTTTGGTTCTGTGAAGTTCAAGGATTTATTGATGCAATGACTAAATCTCTATATACCTTTTCAATACATAATCTTTAGGAATATTGTGAATCTTCTCATTACTTAAATTTTTAAGAAAGCTGTTTTTTTAGATAGTTAAATCATTACCTCTAGATAAAGATTTTAAATCCTTGAATGTTAAATGTTCTTTTTTTGACTCCTATAGCTTTCATTAAATAATTTCTGCGGTAGATTAGGAATAAATCCCCATAAGCATAATCATATCATAGTCAGATAAAGAAAAAGCTGATAATATATATTAAAATTTTGTAATCTCAGATACAATTGACCCAATAAATGGAAAGGAACTCATATTTTTCTATTTACCTGAGTCTAATGAATACTAAGAATGAAGTCAACTATTAACTATTTAGTTACCTATATCTTTAGTGGTTACAGCTTCCGCTAGAATTCACATGAATCAATTCATAATTAATAAAAAAACTAAATATTTAGTTTTTGAAAGAAATATCTAGAATATTCACTATTTATAGGATATGTATACATATATATTATAAAAGAGGTATAAACAAAAAATCATAAAATCCTAAAATCTTAAAATATAGGATAATTATGAATACTATAAGATACAGTTAGCTGTATTGAACATTACAGAAGAATTTAATTTTGGTTCCGATTGAACGTTATTCAGTAGTCTAAGGCATGCAAATCATTTTAATAAACTATGCTATGGAAACCTCATCTTAATTCTATTGGCACTAGAATAAGGTGAATTCTAAATTTACAGGTCAAATAGAATATTTAAGTTAAAAGGTGTAGAGGTGAGTAATATTAAATTAGATACCCTTTAGTATCCGTAAATAGAATATAACCAAAGAGATAATTCTCGCTATGGGATTTTAATTTAACTTGACTAGGTAGTTGGTGGGGTTAAAGGCCTACCAAGCCGACGATCAATAGCCATTCTTGTAAGAGACAATGGCCACATTGGGTTTGAAATCGACCCTAGTAGTTTTAAACTACCAGCAGCCGAGAATATTTGTCAATGCTCGCAAGAGTGAACGAGCTAACTGAAAGATTACACAATCTAAGGATAGAAAACTTACAAATACATTATTTATAAGTTTAAATACGAATCTGACTAATAGTGTCGTCTAAATTCTGGTGCCAGAAGACTCGGTAATACCAGAGACGCGAACGTTAATCATCATGAATGGGCATAAAGGGTTTGTAGGTGGCTTATTTATTAATAGGCTAGAATCTTATAGAGGTTAATAAAATACTTAGAGGAGGGCTGATATCCTTAGATCCTGAGTGGAATCCTAATTGCGAAGGCCATTAACCAATAAAGATTGACGCTGAGACACGAAAGTTAGGACAGGAACTAGGATTAGAGACCCTATTACCCCTAACTGTAAACGATGAATGGAAGATATTTACTATAACAGTAAGTGTCGAAGTGAATACGATAACCATTCCGCCTTGCCAGTATACTTGCAAAAGTGAAAACAAAAAAATTAGTCGGTCCTAAAGCAAACGAAGTGAAGCATGTTATTTAATTCGATAACCCGCGTATAATCTTACCACTTCTTGAATATTAACCTTAATACTAAGGTCCGAATCCTCGGGTTTGGAATAAATAACTTATATTATAAGTTTTTATTATAATACAGGTGTTGCATGGCTGTCGTCAGTTCGTGTCATGAGATGTGAGGTTAATTCCACTAACGAACGCAATCCCTACTATTAATTTATGTTTAATAGTGATTTTTTAATATAAAGAATCTTTTTGGGGCTAAGACAAGTCCTTATGACCCGAATGAAGTGGGCTATAGACGTGCTGCAAAAGCTCAGAACAAAGTGATGCAATACTAACCCTTTCCTTTATTTTTAAGGTATTTTATATATCTTAAATATCTTAAGGTTAGGGATACAGAGGAGCTAATCACAAAAAACTGACTATTTTAATTTTGACCGATTGTTGCCTGGAACTCGGCAGCATGAAGCAGGAATTTCGAGTAATCGTTGATCACTAACGCAACGGTGAAGTTTTAATTTAGGATGAACTAACTGTCTGTCAATCGGGAGAAGCTTTACAATAAGGAAGAAATGGTAGTCCGGTCATTATTCTTAATTAATTAGTGATATGCCTATAATCTAAATAAATATTTATATTTTTGGAAATTATTGGGATGCCAAAGTCAATATAATAATTAAGAAAGATGCTGGTAACTGGGTCCAGTTATTGTGAGTGACATTCGATAAGTCATAGCAAGGTAGCCTTACTGGAAGGTGAGGCTGTATTATATTTTTTATATCCACTTTAAAAAAATTGATATACAATAGTATCTCTCCCTCTCGTTTAATTCTCTTTTTTGGATTTGAGGTTTGGGCTAGTAGGAACTGTTTTAGATTATCAGTATTTAAATTTGCTTTTATTTTATTTATTGCTAGAACTAAATAATATATCCCCCTTTATTTATAATATATATATTATTGTTATTATATTAATATTATTATATTAAATTTCATTAATAATAATTTTATTCCTATATTTTTTCATCGTACAATTAGAACAATTAGGTTGTAATATTAAATATATTACATATATTGGTAAATATTACATATTTAGTTTTATATTTAGGAGGTTAGCTGAGTGGTTTAGCAGTAAATTTACACTTTACAGACAGAGTTTCGATTACTCTACCTCTTAAATTCTATAGTGTTATTTAGTATATTTATTTTAACATTTTATTTTTTCATCATAATTAAATACTTGCGTTAAAATATATAGTAATTAAAGTTACAAAATAGTTATATTTTATACTACTATACTAATAACTTTATCTCCAATTAATATATTCATTAATTAGATGAATGGGAGTTATATGTTCGTGTTAGAGTACATTGATTTATAAGATTATAAATAACAGAGTTTATAGAAGAAACAGTTTAGGAACTGTCCTTGCTCTTATAATTACTATTCATTGTTTAGGTTATAGGAAAGAGATGATTAATCATCTAAATTAACAATAATAAACAAAATGTATATATATATGTATACTATTTATATAATATTTATATATAGGACAGTATAAAAATATAATATAAAGATGTTCAATTGAATATTTAATATTATTGCTAATCCTATTTTTAATGATGCTCCAGAACCATTACAATTAGGATTCCAAGATGGTGCTAGTCCTGGATTTTCAGGAATAGTGGATCTTCACGATTCTATCTTTTTCTATTTAGTATTAATTTCTGTTGGTGTATTCTGAATATTAGGTTCTGTAATATTAAATTTTAATATTAAAAGTAATCCTATTACATATAAGTATGCTACTCATGGTACACTAATAGAATTAATTTGAACTATTACTCCTGCTTTAATATTAATTGCCATTGCGTTCCCTTCATTTAAATTATTATATATGTTAGATTTAATTGCTGGTAATATATTAATATATAATACGGTTTCATTAGTTATATCTAGATCTAAATCTATATCTATTAAAACTATTCAAACTAATTCAAAGTCAATTATAATTTATGATAATATGTCCTATATAGAATCAAGCAATGGAATTCGTTTAAATAATCATGTAAGAAGTATAACTAAACCTACTTTAATACAACTGTACAAAATTATTGGCCACTTATTAGGTGATGGTACTTTAGAAATGTGTAAGACTTCAAAAAATCCTCGTTTCTGCTTTACTCAAACTTTTAAAAGATTTGAATATGTTTGATCAGTATATAAAAGCATTTCTAATTTATGCCAAAAATTACCTAGTCAAAGTAAAGGACTAAGAAAAGAAAAATATTTTTATAGTTTAGCTATCCATACCAGATCTTACCCTTTTTTAATGTCATTATATGATATGTTTTATCCTTTAATGAATGGACATAGAATTAAGATTGTACCTGATGACTTAATTTATTTTTTTAACCCTATATCCTTAGCTTGTTTTGCGATGGATGACGGTGCTAAAGTAAAAAAATCGGGATTTTATTTTCACACTAAGGGTTTTACATTTACAGATGTTTATAAATTAGCAGGTATGATGCATTATGTATTTGGTTATACTGTTACTGTACAAAACCATGAGAATAGACCAGTTATATATATACCTTCAAAGCATTTATTTTAAAAATTTAGTCCTACCTAATTTTCATCCTAGTATGCTATATAAACTTAACTTAGGTTAAATCAAAGTTTTTGGTTTTCTTCATTTTATTTAAAAAATTACATTCTCATATTAAAAATTATATTTGACTTATATGAATGTTAATCATATTAATATATGCTAACACTGAGTCCGACTAAATTAGAGTTATTTAATTTAGTTTGTTCATTTCACCATATGCAAGAAGATAGTTATAAATTAAAGTACGTAAAGTCAAAATCTTTAAGATAATTAAATTTAAACTTTCATAACCTAATAGATAAATGGTGCCATAATAGGAACCTTATCTTTCCTGTTCCGGATGGGAGATAATTTATGAATTATTAAAAATAAATAATAAATAAAGGAGGGTACCATCTCGATGAGAGTGAATAATTAAAACTATTATTTGCAGTTGAATTATAAATAAATTTTTATTTAAATTAACAACCCAGAGGCCTTATGTGAAAAAACTTTAAAGTTTAAGAAAAGGTCCTATTTTTATCTATTTATATATAGATATATACAAAAATAATATAATATATATATATATATGTAAAATAGAACAAATAATTGGAAGTAATATCACCAGCAATGACTGTTAAAGTAGCAGGAAATCAGTGATATTGATCTTACGAGTATTCTGACTTTATTAAGGAAGATGGAGATGCTATATCATTTGATTCGTATATGATTCCTGAAAGTGATTTAGAAGTTGGTCAATTTAGACTATTAGATGTAGACAACAGAGTAGTAGTCCCTGTTGATACTCACATTAGATTTATTGTAACAGGTACTGATGTAATCCACGACTTTGCTGTTCCAGCTTTAGGTTTAAAAATTGATGCGGTTCCAGGTAGATTGTATTAAATTTGATTAAATAATAGTCGGCCTGGTAAATTTACTATATGCAAAAATCTATCTAATTGTGTTTCAATCCTTTTTGAATTAATTCCTATACTATAAATAAAAATATAAAAGGATTAAAGGAAACATAGGAATTTGCAGGAATCTAAATAGGTTCCCCAGAGACTCTAAGTAAATTTTTTATTTCTCTAGAGATAATAAAAAGACAAAGTCCTCATTCCTTAAATTAAATTATTATTCTATGTAAAATTAGATTTAAAGGAGTAGTGTGCTATTGCTAAAAACTTTGCTTTAATTACAATATCCAATTTGAAAAAAGTACCTAGTTTTAATACAAAGTCGGCTGAAAAAGCTTTTTAAATACTTAAAAATATGCTTCCTAAAAAAGATGATAAATTTAAATCCTATTTAAATTTAGGTATAATTAGATTAGAAAAATTGACTAAAGATAAATATCTACCTTATTTAGAAAGACACTTAAATAATGAAACTTCTTTATTAAAATTTTTACCTTTTAGTACTTCTACAATTGATTTATCTAATATCTTAAAACCGAATCTTGACGGGAACATGACAGGATTAGATTATTATTCTAACAAGGTTGGTGGAATTTATTTAATTGTACCTAAACTAAGTAACAGTTTTTATATTGGAAGTGCAATAAACTTTAGATCTAGATTTATTCAACATGTTAGATATAGCTCTAAAAAGCAAAGTGAAGATAACAAATTTTATACTTTTGTTAATGGAGACTGGACTCAGTTTTTTTGAACTCCTTTAAATATAGTGCCTAATCTTGCATTAGAATTTATAAAGAGATATCCTGACTATAAATTAAATTTAAATGACTTATATATATTAAGATCATTTACACAATTTGAATTATTATTTTTGGAACAATCTTATATTAATATGTTTAAACCTGACCTAAATACACATACATTAGTCAATTTTCCTTTTTCTAACTGGACCTCAGCTTATTCTAGTAATATTATAGGATCTATAGAAGTATTAGTTCTAGATGAAAATAATATACCTATAGGAGAATATACTTCCAAATATCAAGCAGCTAATGCATTAGGTTTTTCAAGTACTACATTAAGACGTTATATTAATACTTCTATTTTATTATTTAGTCCAATTTTAGATCAAAAAGTAAAACTAATTGAGACTAAAAATCCTTTAAGTACTAAAAAAGTAGTTTTCAATAGTAATATAACTATACCTACTATTAGAAGTTTAGATCTTAATAACATTGAAAGTGGTAAGTTAGTAGCTTATTCTAAGGATAAACAAAATATATTTGGTACTTATAATAGTCCTAATGAAGCCTCTTTAATCTTAGATGGTAAAAAAGATAGTAAATATATTTCACGTTATATTAATAAAGAGCGAACTGTAATGGTTGGACCTAATAAAACACAAGTTTATTTTGTTATGAATCCGTCCTATCTAAATAATTTGGCTTTACGACGAAAACCTAGAAAAGCTACTAATACTAGATCTATCCTCTTAAAGGATACTATCCTAGGTACATCTTTAAAATTTTCTACAATTAAAGAAATGCTTGCCTATTTAAATATTAAATCGACAGGAGCAACTGGATTTGTAAAACGATATATGAATCCTACTAAGTTATATAAAAATCGGTATGAGTTTCATTATATTAATAGCTAAAATTATTAAAGCACTCTTCTTCATTCATTGAAAGATTAATTTAAATCAATAATAATAAATAATTAATTTGATATTAAGGATATAAGCGATTAAATCAAACTTCTGTAATCATTAAACGAGTAGGTACATTCTATGGACAATGCTCAGAAATATGCGGTACTTATCATGGATTTATGCCATGTGTAGTTCAAGGTGTAGAAGCTGAAAACTTCTTAGTTTGATTAGATCAAGTTTAATAATTACTTAGATTAAGAATAATTACTAAAAATAACAAAAATAAAATATTCCTTAATTTAAGTAGGATTAAGCTATAATAATTAAATAATAGATTAAATATATTTTTATTTTATTTATATTTATAACAAAGTAAAGATCCTTGAATAGATTTTTACTTTTGGTATATTTATCCTTCCCCCCTTTCATTTCGTTCATTGTCAATTTATATGTATTATTATCATGTAGTCTGATTAAATATATTTTTTAATCAATATTTTCCCGGTTCCATAAGGATATTTACAACAATATATTATGAATTTATCGCTATTACTATTTTTAATCGGTATACTAGGTTTTGTACTAAATAGAAAAAATATCATATTAATGATAATAAGTATAGAAATAATGCTATTAGCTGTAACATTGTTAATACTAATTAGTTCATACAGTTTCAATGATAGTGTAGGTCAAACATTTAGTGTTTACATAATTTCAATTGCTGGTGCTGAATCTGTTATCGGTTTAAGTATACTTGTAGCTTATTATAGATTAAGAGGAAATATATCACTAAGAACTTAATGTATTTAAGTATTCTAATGCTACCTTTATTAGGTTCAATTGTTTCAGGCCTACTAGGTCGAAAAATAGGTGTTACTGGAAGTCATATTGTTACTATAACTTGTTTAATAATTACCTCTAGTTTATCTATAATAGCATTTTATGAAGTTGGTGTATGTGACAGCCCTGTGTCTATTCATATAACTAGCTGAGTAAATTCAGAATTTCTTAATATTTCATGAGGTTTCTTATTTGATAGTTTAACAGTTTCTATGTTAATACCTGTATTATTTATTTCAACTTTAGTACACATATATTCAACTAATTATATGGCAGAAGATCCTGCTAAATGTTTTGGGAAAACATTTATTGGGTATAAATTATCAAACTCCGGGGACATCCTAAAGCTTATGGTACCAAGCTATAGTCGAAAGGCTATAAGTGGCTGAAGTAATGACTCAGGTATGGTAACAAGCCATAAGATGACTGAAAATGAAATGGGCTATCGCGGATCTAAATCAAATTTCACATCGAAGTTTGTAAAAGAGCAACGAGTAGACGGTAGTTGGTGTATTAATCCTAAATTAATGCATTTAAGGTGTACTCTAATGGGTTTCGAAAGAAATTATCAAATCAAAATCCTTTCTAAACAATTAAATGTCAAAAATTTTTCTACCTTTAACCATTCTTCTCATGTGAATCCTTGGTTTTGGACTGGTCTTATAGATGCTGAAGGTTCATTTAGTATTATAATAGATAGAAATAGAACCCGAAAATTAGGTTGACGGGTTCAATCTAAATTTCAAATGGGCTTACATAAACGGGATTTATCTTTATTACTACAATTACAACTATTTTTAGGTGGGATTGGTTCAATTCATGTAAATCCCAATCTAAATAAAGTAATTTATTCGATTGATTCCAATAAACATTTAATGAACCTAATTATTCATTTAGATAAATACCATTTATTAACTCAAAAAGCAAATGACTTTAAATTGTTTAAAGAAGTAGTCCTATTAATGAAGAATAAAGCTCATCTTTCTATCGAAGGTTTAAATCAAATAATTAATATAAAAGCTTCAATAAATTTAGGTCTATCAGATTTATTAAAATTAGAGTTTCAAGATTTTACTCCAATTGAAAGACAAATTATTCATACTGAAAACATTCCTGATCCTAATTGAATTGCTGGATTTGTAACCGGTGAAGATAATTTTGATGTTCTAATTACCGGACAGTCCTCAAATAAGATAGGATCTAGAGTACAATTAAGATTTAGAATAAGCCAACACGCAAGAGATAGAAGACTAATGGAATACCTAATGAAATATTTAGGCTCAGGTAAGATATACAAGTATCCAGGAAAATCTGCAGTTGTTTTGACAATATTTAATTTTTCAGATATCAATAATAAAATTATTCCTTTCTTTGAAAAAAATAGGTGTAAAATTATTTGATTATCTTGATTGATGTAAAGTTGCTAAACTCATGGAGAATGGTTCCCATCTTACACAAGAAGGTCTAACTAAAATTTTAGACATCCAATCAAGGATGAACAGAGGTAGAGATATTACTAACATTTAATTGCAGGATAAATTTGATGGCCATGCACAATCAAAGATTTTTCTCTTATTTATCACTATTCACTTTCTTTATGATTGTATTAGTGACTGGAGAGAATTATTTAGTATTATTCTTAGGTTGAGAAGGTATAGGAGTAGTATCTTATCTATTAATTAATTTCTGGTATACTAGAATAGCTGCTAATAAGAGTGGTATATTAGCTTTAACACAAAATCGGGTGGGTGATGCTTTATTTAGTTTAGGTCTATTTAGTATATTCTGAGTATTTGGTAATTTAGATTATTCCACAATATTCAGTTTAGTACCATACATAAATGAAATTTCACTAACTATTATATCTTTCTTATTACTTGGCGGAGCTATAGTTAAATCAGCTCAATTAGGTACAACTTGATTACCTTGATCAATGGAGGGTCCTACACCAGTTTCCGCTTTACTTCATGCTGCTACACTAGTTACAGCCGGAATTTATTTATTAGTACGTTCATCTCCATTATTAGAATACTCTCCCACTGCTCTATTATTTATCATTTGATTAGGTGCTTTAACTTCATTTTTTGCAGCATCAACTGGTTTATTACAAAATGATATGAAGAGAATTATTGCGTTTAGTACTGTATCTCAATTAGGGTATTGTCTTACTTTATTTTATAATATTTCAGATATTTTTATCTTTAACGAGGTGATAAGTGAATTATTGATTAGTAGTAGTTTAATATTTATTAAGTCTATTAAAACGAATTACAATTTAAATATAAAATCTAATAATTATACTTGTATATTAAATTACATAATACAAATTAAACATTATGGTATAGAAACTCTATCAAAGGATAAATTCTCTTTGGGCGTTATTAATATAAATTATTTAGATAAATTTAATGAATTTAGTTCTATTACTAGAATAATAATTAAAACCAAGTATTTTAACAAAAAGGGTATTTATTTGTGAGTTAATAATATTAATAATAAGAGCTATGTAGGTAAATCTATTAATCTTTATAATAGAATTCTATTTTACCTAAAACCTGGATATATTAGTAAAACTAAAAACAAAATGCCTATTTGTGCTGCTATTGCTTTATACGGTATTGAAAATTTTACGTTGTATATATTAGAAAAGGATGAAAATTTAAATTCTAAATTACTTTCTGAAAGAGAAGATTATTGATATAAGTTAATAAATCCTTCATACAATATTCAAAGTATTATATTACCTTTTACGGGAAAAAATCATTACAGATTTGGAAGTGTAGTTCCGGAAAATGTTAGATTAAAAATTAGTAATACTCTTAAAGGGCTTTTCATAGGAAAAAATAGCCATGTTAAAGGTGCTCACAAAAAACCTGTATATTGTTATGATTATAATACACAGGAATATCTAATGGAATTTGAAGGTATACGTATTGCAGCTCGAGCTTTAAATATTAAAGATTCTTTCTCTATAAGATATAGAATGGATAAAAATATACCATTAAATGTTACCTTTAATAATACTTATTATAAATTACTGTTCAAATCTATAAAAATATAAAATAGTAAGTCTAGCTATAACATATGCTCTATTAAAATTTCACTATATACTGAGAATTCCTAACAACCTAAATTTTTAGTACTGTACCTTCAAATAAATATTACTATAGGTAAGTAAAAATCTTAAATTTATAATGGATAATCAGTAGAATTAATGTTCTCAGAGATTATATGTGAATATAAAAAAATACATATATTATATATATATATTTTTTATAAGATGTTATCCTTACTTTATTTACATAAAGTAATTTAGATATGTTTATGGCAATAGGATTAAGTCAATATAATGTAGCTTTATTCCATATGGTAAATCACGCTTTCTTTAAAGCTTTACTATTCTTGGCTGCTGGTGCTGTTATCCACTCAATGGCTGATCAACAAGATATTAGAAAATTAGGTGGTTTACAAAAATTCTTACCATTTACATATACAGCTATCTTAATAGGTTCTATATCTTTAATGGCTTTACCTTGAATGACAGGATTCTATTCGAAGGATTTAATCATTGAATTAGCTTATGCTCAATACCAATTTAGTGGTCAAATAGCTTATTGATTAGGTACTCTGACTGCTATATTTACAGCATTCTATTCTTTTAGACTAATTTCACTAGTATTCTTAAGTTATCCCAATGCACCTAAAAATGATTACTTACATTCACATGAAGCTAGTTCAGCCGTAGTAATACCTTTAACTATATTAAGTTTATTTAGTATATTCTTTGGTTTCGTATTTTCTGATTTATTTGTTGGTATAGGTACAGATTTCTTTGGTAATAGTATATTTACACACCCTACTCATATTACTTTAGTAGAAGCTGAATTCTCTTTACCTTTACTACTAAAATTATTACCAACCATTGGAAGTATATTTGCAGCTATTAGTGCTATTCTCTTATATAATAATATACCAAATGTATTAATTGATTTAACTGACTCACCTTCTGCATTAACTAACTCAATATCAAATATTAGAGGAAATTTAGGAATAAGATTATATACTTTCTTAAATGGAAAATACTTATTAGATGTGGTATACAATAAATATACTACAGGTGCTGGTCTAAAATTAGGATATACAGTTTCTAAAGTTTTAGATAGAGGTATTATAGAATTAGTAGGACCTTTTGGTATATCTAAGTTGTTAATGAATACAGCTGCTAATATTAGTCGATTAGATACAGGAATAGTTACAAGTTATGCATTATATATTGTATTAGGTTTAATTAGTATTTTATTTATATTATTCTATCCTGTTATAGTGAACAGTACTTTATTAAGTTATGATCAATTACTAAATAATAGTTATATTACTGAAATGAGACTTATTATTATTTTTATTTCAGCTTTATTTATTTTAAATACTAAATCTATTGATTCTAACTAGTTAAAATCTATTACGTAATTCATAAATATTTATAACTTATTAGTTATTATTACTTTAACTCAATTACCAATAAATTTTATAAATTGCAAGGTAGGATAAAACGAGTTGGAGCGTAGTTAAATATTTAATGAATGAGTATTTTACTTACTCCCCTTTACTACTAATATAAGTAGCATATTTATAGTAATAATAGTTAAATAAGTTACTATTTATAGCATTTAGGTAGAATTAGTTTAATTGGTAAAACTACATCCTGTGGCGATGCTAGATTCCAGTTCGAATCTGGAACTCTGCCCTATATTATTTTACTTATCTTTCTATTTAGAATAAGTAGAATTATCATATTACTCTCTTTTTTGTTTTTCTAAGTAGCGATTAGGTTACTATATTACTATATATTTATAATTCCTACTTTCTACTTTGTACTTTATACTTTTATATAATATCAATAATAATTATATTAGTTATATTAATTAAATTAGTTAAGAAACCTATAGCTGAAATTCTAATGTTTAGTTTCATGTTAAACCAATAACAAAGGATTGGATGAATATATAATTATATATTATATATAATATATAGAATTTTGGAAGGTTCAAGGTTAATTAAGGTATATTTGTATATATATACAATTTTGGTATATTAAACGAAATAATTCGTGGTAATTTTACAGTAATTAATAATATTAAAAAAATTATTAGTATATAACACTATAGTTTGTTTAAAACTAATATATTAATAAAAATATATTAAAATCTGAGATATTTTTTTTTAATATTTGAAAATATATGAAACCTATACCTAATCTATTGATATTTAGATTTAAATTCAGTTATTTATTCTGAAATTTTTGGTTAATTTTCTTCTTTTTATATTTTTTTAAAGCAAGATTACATCAATTAAATAGTGTCAAACCAATAATATAAGAATAAATTATACAAAATTTGTCTTAAAGGTTTTCTAACTATCAAAACTAAATTTTTGTTTATTTAGGCTGAATTACAGTATTTTATACTTATATATCACCATAGTCCTATAGATATGTTAATATTTTTTTTGGTTAAATAAAATATACTACCTAATTTAGCTTTATGATAAATAATTTAGCTAATTTATTATAAAATATTTTAAAGACAACATGTAAAATGTGTCAAAATTTAGAGCTATTAATGGTAATTATTACGATTCTTACTTTAATTGTAGCTATAGGTTTACAAAATACTCAACAATCAAAAATAACTCCAATCTTATTTTCTCGAATCACTTCTATTATGTTAATTTATGCGGCATTATTATCATTTAATATGTTATACTTAGACAACATAGGTTCAGGTTTAGGTATATTTAGTGGTTATTTCCAAGTAAGTAGTATTTCTTTAAGTTTAGAAATATTTATATATATAATAGGTGCTTTTATATTAATGCCTTGATATTCTAACACTTATATTCATAAATGAATAGTAGAGAAAGATAAAGCACTCATTTCAAATTCAAAAATAGATAATGAAATAAAATTAAATGCAAATACGTTATCTAATCAAGCAAAAAGTGAAAACTATAACCAAGCAGTTACATATACTACACCTGTTCTATCTGAATTTTCTCTAATTATTTTATTTACTACTTTAGGTGGAGTATTATTGATATCTAGCTATGATTTAGTTTCAATGTATTTAAGTATTGAATTACAATCATTTGCTTTATATTTATTAGCTTCATTATATAGAGATTCAGAATCTGCAACCAGTGCAGGTTTAAAATACTTTTTATTAGGTGGATTATCTTCTTGTTTTATTTTATTAGGTGCCGGTTTAATTTATGCTTATACAGGTTTAACTAATTTAGATGCTTTATATAGCTTATTCTCTGTTCCTTCTATTTGATTATCTGAAGCTTCTACAATAGGATTAGATCCTATATCTAATATATCTGGACATAGAGGATTTCTATTAGGTTTAATATTAATTGTTTCAGGTTTCTTATTTAAAATTGCTGCTGCACCTTTCCATAATTGAGCACCCGATGTATATGATCAAGTACCTACAATTATTACTACTTGATTAACAATTATGCCAAAAATAGCTATTGTTATATTCTTATTAAAATTAGAAAGTGGTTTATTTATAAACCCAGATATATATTCTATTACTAATGATATTAATTCGTTCTCATCAGTAATTACAGGTGAAGATAATATTATTACTCAAGGTGAAAATGTTATGAAAAATTTATTATTATTTTCTTCTTTATTATCTTTAATCCTTGGTACTGTTGTAGGATTAGCTCAATATAAAATAAAAAGATTATTAGCTTATAGTACAATATCTCATGTTGGTTTCTTAGTACTGGCATTAGCTGTTAATACTCAACAATCAACTGAATCATTAATATTTTATATATTACAATATTCTGTAACTAATTTAAATACATTTTTAATCATTTTAGTATTTGGTTATAGTTTAAATACATATTGAAATAATCAAAGTAGTAATAGTACTTTAAATATTAAAAATAATTTAGATATTAGATATATATCTGAATTAAAAGCGCAATTTATTAATAATCCTATTCTAAGTTTAAGTCTTGCAGTTTGTTTATTTAGTATGGCGGGTATAAAAGGAATGCCCTAGCTATTTACATTTTAATGTATTAATAATTTCATATATATGCTTAGAAGTTTCTAATATGAATATATCTAATCTTTTAGATAGCAAAATTTTATTTAATATACTTAATAGTAAAAATTATTAAATAATTAGACTAGAAAAAATAAGCAAATATACTTATATTTCAGAGACTAGATATGAAAAGTTAATCCAAAAATGAGATTTTTTCAGATTAATTGTGATATAGTCCTATATCAATTATAGATTTACTACTGCTTATTTCCTAATAGACTAATGTGAGAGGTGGTGAAAGAGTGGAAAGAGTGATAGGATTCCTTGAAATATCTTAGATTTTTATACTTCAATTTTACTTTCTTCAACATTCTTAATTAAAGTAGAAAAATTAGATTATCCAGCTAAATTAGGATCATATTTAGCTGGTTTAATTGAAGGAGATGGTCACATATACGTACCTAGTTCTAAGCGTGATATTAAAGGTAAGCTATTAGCTGCTCACATAGAAATTGTTTTTCATTTAAAGGACTTACCTTTAGCTAAATTTATTCAAAATAAAGTAGGTGGATATATGTCATATAGAAAAAATAGCTGTATTCTAATTGTAAAAAAATTAGATAAATTAGTTAATCTGGTAAATTTAATTAATGGCTATTTTAGAACACCCAAAATAGTAGCATTACATAAACTTATTCTTTTTTTAAATGAAAAATTAAATATGACATTAACTCTTCACGGGATAGACTATTCCAATTTAAACAGTAATGCTTGACTTGCTGGATTTTGAGATGCGGATGGTTCATTTTATTTTACTTGAAAAATGGGTTTACTTAAAAAGGGTTGATTACCTACTAAATTAGAATATTATATGCGACTGTCACAAAACTCTATTTATGCTAAAACAAATATATCTAATTTTCCAATATTAAATTATATAGCTTCATTTATAAGAAGTTCTATAAAGTTGAGAGAAAGACATAGAAGTACTTATACTGAAAAAGTTATAGAACTTAGAACAGAAAATTGGAACAGTAAATACAATTTAATTAGTTATTTTTAAAGTTTCCTTTATACTCATATAAATATAACTCTGTTCCTGTATTTGTTAGCTTATTACAAATTTCTATAAATAAAAAATTAGGTGTAAAAGATAATGAAAATCAATTAATAGAATTAAAAAATCTTAAAGAAGACTATTCTCCAATACCTCACGCTAATCTTGTAAAGGCATTCTAATCTTTAATTGATAAAGGTTCCACCTCTAGTAGGATTTTTTGCAAAACAGCAAGTACTATACTCTGCTACATATAGTGGTTACTACTTCTTAAGTATTATAGCTATACTAGTAAGTGTTATTAGTGCTTCTTATTATTTACAAATTATTAAAGTAATTCACTTTCCTACTTCAATACCCAATACTCAAAATAACTCAACTAGCTTAAAGGTAGAAGTAGAAAATTTTAATCATAAATCTAATACAACTATACCTGTGACAAATATACATAGTATGACAATCAGTGTATTAACATTGACTATAATGTTATTTATACTAAATCCTTCAATTATATTAAATAGTACTCATCTTCTGGCTTTAAGTATATTTATTTGTTAAACATGAATTCATTATTTATACTATTTATATTTGTACCTGTTTTAACTTTTATTTTATTAGGTTTAAACTTATTATTTGCAATTCATAGACCTGACTCAGAAAAAGTAACTCCTTTTGAATGTGGAGAATTCTCAATTCAAGGACAAACTAGACAACCTTTTTCAATTCAATTCTATGTAGTTGCTATACTATTCTTAGTATTCGATCTTGAAATATTATTAATTTATCCTATCTCTGCTGCATTATATCAAGTAGGTTCTTATGGTTTCTGAATAGTATTAATTTTCTTCTCAATTCTAACTGTAGGTTTTGTATATGAAATTTCCTCTGGGGCCTTAAAATTTACTGCTCATAAAACTAAAATTCAAGGGATATAATTAAACTGAATTATTTTAGTTTTAGATATAGGGGTTAATAATAATAATAATTATAAAATTTAAGTTATTATTATTATTAATATATAAGGGATATCCGTTATTATTATACCCATACCCCGTCTTTTTTGTTTTTTTTTTATTATAAATTTTTATAAAATTTTTGTTATATTTCCTAATTATATATTATATTTTTAACTTACCCCATCCGCGTTTTTTTTGATTTTAATACTAATTATTTTTTAATCTGTTCTGTTTTACTTTATTTTTTAAATTAATTAAGTAATTTCCTATTTTTGTAATAGGTTTTATAAGTACAATGTTATATTCATACATAAATTTTATATTTTTTTAATAGTTTGTTAACTATTAACTGGTAATAATACTATAATATGTATATCGATATAGTTAGTAATAGAGGGTCAACTAATATTGTATAATCGGAAGATAGAGATGAATAAAGTAATAGTAAAATAATGAAAGTAATAAACTTATAGTAATAATAAAGATTTTTAGTCTAATAAGACAAATATATTACCCTAAATCTCTCAGCTATAATTAATATAAAACTATATATAATAATTTAAAAATATATATATAAAAGTGGATATGTTTGGGTATAATAATAAATACATATATTTATATAAATTTATAAAAGGTGTTATAGTGCAAGTGGTAGCATAATAGGCTCATGTCCTGTTGATTTAGGTTCAAGTCCTAATAACGCTTTAATTCTGGAAATATCAAAATTGGTAAAGAATAAGATTAATTATAGTGTAGTGTATTTTATATTATTATTATTATTATTATAATATATTATGTATATATATATCTGTGTATAATATTCATATGTCTCCTATATTACCTGGACCCTTTAGTATAATGGTAGTACCATCGCTCTTCATGCGGCTGGCACCAGTTCGATTCTGGTAAGGGTTATATCTTCTTTCTCTACTTTCAAAAAAAAATAATTTATTCTTTAATCTTAGGTCGAAATAGTTTAATTGGTAAAACGATTTTCTTGTAAAAAATTATTTTCGGATCATTCCCGAATTTCGACATTTGGCTGTGTATATTTGATGAGATAGCCAAATATTTGTTAAACTAAGTGTAACGAGCATAGGTCATTAAAGATTTGATCTCGTGTTAGTATTTAATTATATCCTTATTATTATTATTATTATATATATATATAATATACCTATAAATATATTATGTGTATAATAATGTTTTAATATTCCCTATTGGAAATGTTATTCTCCATCCGCTAAACTATAATAGTTTATCATCTAGTTTTGTATACTATATATATATAATATAAATATATGATTTATATTTACATATATATACACAGATATATCTATATATATCTTAATATCTTGATAATTTTTATCTTTATAATAATATTAGTATTACTAGTACTAGTAATATTGATGGTATATATATACTATTTTCCTTGTTTATCTACATTACAATGGAATAAAGTAATACCATAATAGTGGTAATTTTTTATTACTGCTGATTTGCATCTGATTTTAATACTAATTATGAGTTAAAGTATTAAGTGTATAAGAATATATCTTATATATTTATACATATTTAACTTTAAATTTATACATATTTAACCTTAAAAATATTATATAATAATATATATAATAACAGTAATATGTATAAATTCATCTAATAGTATTATGATTATGAAAACCCAAAAATAAAATCTCAATCTCAAAAATTATGAAAACAATCTTTAACCTTCTAATAATTAACTTAACATTCTTTTTTCACTACCTAAATAATTTAGTTAAACTTGTTTATCAAATACCTAGTACTATACTAATTAAAAATATATATTTTAATTTATTATTAGTAACAGGTATTACTGTTCTCATTCTAATAAGACTAGGGTATCTTCAAGTAAATCTATTTGATCTATATACTATTATACATTCAAATCTTTTAACTCTTTTAATATTATCATTTATGCTAATAACTTTAACTACATATATAGTATATATATTAATGAATTTTTGTTATAGAGTATATTGCACCTGTTGTTATATTGATGAATTAATAATTTATAGTCTGTCCCAAGGTAATAAGGATTCAATGAAAATAAGTAATTCTAACTTTATAAGATTAGATATTCTTATTCTTTATATATTAAAAAATATATTCTTTATTTTATTTTCATTATATATACTACACAATATATATAATATATTAGATATAGATATATTTATTATATTTATTTTATTTATTTTTTCAAGTTCTATAGCTTATTTATGGTTAAGATGAAATGATCCTTACTCATTAGATAATAATTATAAAAACTTTAATTTATTATTCTTATTACTAGTATTTACTTTATATGTAATTTATATATACTTAGCACCTGAGCTTGTTCAAAAGTTTATGTTCTATTTTACAGATAAATCTTTCTTAGATACTAATACAATTTTATCTATAAAAGAATCAAAAAAGGCAATATTACCAACAACTAAAATTGTACCTAAATTAGATATAACTACAGAAGAAATGCAAAAGCATCTAGATAATCCTTTTAAAACTAGTTGGGCTGATATTGATCCTGATGGATCTTTTATTTATGGTAATAATCTTACTCATTTTGCTTATACTTTTTCATTTAGAAACAATGAGAATACTGATATAAGTTTATCCTATTTTTATTTTTCAATGGAGGAATTTCTAGCTTATGCAAAAATGAAATATTGAATGGGATCTAAATTGGGATATGATCAATTTTATTTTAAAAATTGAGATCAATCTAAATTAAACTGAAATCTGAGACAATTTTATGCATTAGCTCAAAATAACATTACTGTTCCTGAATATTTCAAAGATTTAAGAGATATTCACAGAGATTTCTTAAATTTTTTGACACTTCCAAAGAGATTGACAGAGGAGTGTGATGAATTCTTTATGTTATATGGTATGATTTTGGAATCACAGAATCGTCATTACCTTGGTTTATTAGAAGAAGTAGATGATGATGATAATGTACTATTTAAGGTTGTTAGCTATTTATCTTTATGTAATGCTAAATTAAAATTAGACATAAGATATGCTGACCTATTTCCATACCTATATAAAATTCCTAACAATTCTTACTTTACATTATTAAATTATAATGAGCCACAGATTAAATTAATAATAGATATCAACAATATTTATAAGTATACTTATAAGGATGATGCTTTCAGTGATAAATTTTTAGGTAAATATGCCAATTATCTTTCTAATAATTTAATATTAAATAATTTCAATAATTCTTCTACTCTTTGTATGTTTAAATCTTTAGATGAAGTAGGATTTTTAACTACTTTAAGAATCTCACCAATTAGAATTATATTTAATGATATGAATTTAGATGTTATTGAAATTTCTAAATTTGCAGAAGAAGAATGAAATCATAAAGATCAAATTAAACTTATGAATGAAGAAATGCTAAAAGCTGCTGAAACTGACCCTTACGTTATAAATATAACTAAACCTTCTACCTCTAATCAAACTGAACCTCCTATTTCTAATCAAACTGAACCTTCTTTGGAAAATTCTAATGATTGATCAAATAGCAATCCTAGTAAATTATCTGTTTTTAAAAAAGGTTTACTTAAAGTGAAAAAATTGTTTAGTTAAACCAGTAACTCATATTTGAGTTTTAATATTTTATTATATTTACTTTATTTTAAGAATATTTAGTATTTACCCCCTTTATTTAATATATTTATAAAATCTTTATATATATTTAGCTTTTTTTATTAGTAAGGTATTTGTAATAAATTGTATATAAAGCTTTAATCAGCTTATTTATACATAATTTATATGCTGTATTTTATATTTATAAATTTATTTCTTAAAAGTAGATCAATTACAATAATAGTGAGTTGTAGTTTAATGTGGAAAAACACCATTTTTTGGTAATGGATTATACCAGTTCGAGTCTGGTCGACTCAGATATTATATATAATATATATTTATATTATTAGGAAACAGAACTCGGTTGGTTAGAGTGTCTCCCTTTTAAGGAGAAAGTCAGTGGTTCGATTCCACTTGTTTTCATTACTATAAAAGTATATATATATACTTTAATTAATATTTATATTTAGACTTCAATATTATACCTTTGTATTATTTCAATGATTATTAAAGTATCAATATAATATTTATTATTTACTATATATTATATAGTATATACGAATAGTATGATTTGGAATAGTTCATTGGTAAGATAAGATGATTGCTAATTGTCTGGGCTATAAACCCTTAGGTGTTCGACTCACCTCTATTCCGTAGTATTCTACACCAATCTATTTTAGGGTAATATTATATAATAATATATTATTCTATTATAATTTAATAGAATTTGTATTTGATTATATACCAATTACATTTTTAATTTCTATTCAATATTAAATTAGGCATCACTAATTTAATAATATAATATAAATATACTATATTTATAAAATATTATAATATAATATATACTCAATTTTTATTGTTTAGTAATGAATATGGGAGTGGTGTAAGTCATACTTATTTTTAATAAGT